TCCTATTCCCAATAGAAAGAACAGAGATAATATTAGTCTATTTGGTAACACAATAAGAGAAAGATTGGTATAGCATTCTATAAGACCATTTAGTATCTATTTGATTTTTTTTTTTTGGAGGAATAAAAAAAGATATTCTTCTAATTCTCTTTCGTTAATCTCTCGAATTAGAGACAGTAAATAGAAACAATAGAGAGAAGAACAAGACGAGTTTTTAATTCCTTATCTTAATTGAACGAGAAGCCGTATGAGGTGAGAATCTCACGTACGGTTTTGTAGAGTGACAGTACAGGTGACTTTTCTGTCAACTTTTCCACTACCACACCAAAAAAACCTAACTCTGCCTTACGAAAAGTCGCTAGAGTCCGATTAACTTCTGGATTCGAAATCACGGCTTACATACCAGGTATTGGCCATAATTTACAAGAACATTCAGTAGTCTTGGTAAGAGGTGGAAGGGTCAAAGATTTACCTGGTGTAAGATATCATATTGTTCGAGGAACTCTAGATGCTGTAGGGGTGAAAGATCGCAAACAAGGGCGTTCTAGTGCGTTGTATAATATTATCTACCATTTGTATCATTCTCAATGATTCCATATTAATATCGAAAATATGTCAAAAATCTAGCTAACCCAATAATGAAAATAGTGTAAGGGGACTAAAGCATGCTATTATAGGATTTGAATATTAAAAATCTATTTGAAACCAATCTATGTCTAAGGTTTACTATTCCAATTATTCATTGAGTCTTCCCTTGACTCTTTCTGTGTTTAAATAATCTTTCAATGTCTTGACTTTTTTAGAACAAGTTTAAGCTAGAATCAATAAGATTTTAAAAACCCTTTCATTTTCATTTCGTGAACCTAAAGACTATTGTTGTGAAGATATATAAAATACAAGATTTCCTTTTATCGAAAGAAATATCTGGAAGAATAAAGGGAAACGGATACTCAATATTTAATGAGTAAATATGATCTTCTCCAAGGATAGAGAGAAAATATTCTATCGATGTAGAATCATATGGAAAGCCGTATTCGATGAAAGTCGTATGTACGGTTTGGAGGGAGATCTCTTAGAATCTAAAAGATCCACCCTACAATATGGGGTGAAAAAGCCAAAATAAATCATTAAATAGTGATTCAAAAATCAAATAGAATACCTTTTCAAACTCATGTCACGTCGAAGTACTGCAGCGGGAGAAACTGCAAAATCAGATCCAATTTATCGTAATCGATTAGTTAACATGTTGGTTAACCGTCTTCTTAGAGACGGTAAAAAATCATTGGCTTATCGAATTCTTTATCAAGCTATGAAGCAGATTAAGCAAAAGACGCAAAAGAATCCACTATCTGTTTTACGACAAGCAGTACGCAGAGTAACTCCGAACGTAACAGTAAAGGCAAGACGTGTAGGTGGATCAACTTATCAAGTTCCCGTTGAGATAATACCTGCACAAGGAAAAGCACTTGCTATTCGGTGGTTATTAGGAGCATCTCGAAAACGTCCAGGTCGAAGTATGGCTTTAAAATTGAGTTATGAGTTAATGGATGCTGCTAAGAATAACGGCAGTGCTGTACGTAAGAAGGAAGAAACTCATAGAATGGCAGAAGCCAATAAAGCTTTTGCACATTTTCGTTAATTATTAGATTCAACTAAAAATGTTCTATAGAACGTTTTTAGTTGAATCTAATAATTAATGATATAATCTATTTAATTATCTTGAGAATAAAGACTAGAATTCTGAAAGAGAAATTTTGTAATAAGAACAAAGAGAGAATCTGAGAAATCGGAAGAAGAAAAGACCTTAAATATCCCTTTCTCAGAATATATTGAAACATCCGATATAGAATATCTAATATATTATTACTATATATATAGTTATTGTAAAAAGATCGAGAAAATAATTGTCCAGAATAGAATAATAGTATAGGTTTCTAATAATTTTGGAAAATGACCAAATATCTTAATAAATTACTTATGCCTTCTCGAACGAACATATCGAAAAATGATTACTTTCTCTCTCAATTTATCTCGAATTTCTCTTATGAAAGATTTTAATTTGTTTCTCCTATATGGTAATTCCATTCTGCCAGAATGTATTTTAATTCTTAGCCTAATTGTTACTATCATTATTGATTTAATATCCGACAAAAAAAATACACCTTGGCTCTATCTAGTATCATTAACAGCTTTAGTTACCAGTATAGTAATCTTATTATTTCAATGGAAAGAAGAACCTGTATTGACTTTTTTTGAGACTTTTCAAATAAACAGTTTTAACAATATATTTAGACTATTTATTTTAATTTGTTCATTATTATGTATTCCATTATCTATCGACTACATACAATGTACAAAGACGTCCTCAACAGAATTTTTATTATTCATATTAACAGCGACTTTAGGAGGAATGTTTTTATGCTGTGCAAATGATTTAGTAACTATTTTTGTAGCTTTAGAATGTTTAGGATTATCATCTTATCTATTATCTGGATATACAAAGAAAGATGTACGGTCTAATGAAGCTACCATGAAATATTTACTTATGGGTGGAGCAAGTTCTTCTATCTTGGTTTATGGTTTTTCCTTGCTATACGGATTGTCTGGAGGAGAGATTCAACTTCAAAGGATAGTCAATGGACTTCTAACCACACAAATGTATAATTCTACAGGGATGTTTATCTCAATGATATTTCTTCTTGTAGGAGTTGGATTCAAACTCTCGTTAGTTCCTTTTCATCAATGGACTCCCGATGTATATGAAGGAGTGTGATTCGTTCAAGAAATCCTTAGATCTGTAATAGATTATTGAATAGATCGTTAATCTACTTTTTGAGGTACTTTATAGACATGTGGAGAAAGAAGAGAACACTTTATATCCTCACTCGGATTACTAAATAACTTTTACTAAAGATTCTTGTAAGATCTTTGTTTAATGATTAGGGTAAAGCAAAGTCAAGAAAGAAGATCGATTTTGGAATAACAAAAAGATCTCTTTATAAGTTAGTTATTAAGGGTAGTTTTTGCAAAGATCAAACAAATGACGTATAAAAATATTATTTTTAATAACTTTTGTAAGATGCTAAGTAGTTAGTTTTAATCCTTCAAAGACTACGAGTGTAGCAGAAGCATCCGTCAACAAAGAGATCACCCTAAAATAATAATCTCATGTCTATTAAAAACGAATAAACTCAGATGGTTTTCTTATTTAATCTTCTTTTTCCGATTTTGGAGGAAAAGACTATAATGATTAAACAAGTAATAGATTTTCATAAAGACTACTGATAAAGGATTCCTCGAAAAGTTAAAGATTCTAATAATTTTGAATAGATTCAATCTTATACACACGCGAGGAAGGTTATAAAAGAGATGATCGTATAAACTCTTTTTTACTTAGGAGCCGTGTGAAATGAGAGTTTCATGCACGGTTTTGAATGAGAGAAAAGATTGAGTAATCTTCTTTTCGACTCTAACTCCCCCACTCCAGTTGTTGCTTTTTTTTCCGTGACTTCGAAAGTAGCTGCTTTAGCTTTAGCTACTCGACTTTTCAATATTCTATTTCCTTCTTCATCAACTGAATGGCATCTGCTTCTGGAAATATTAGCTATTCTTAGCATGATATTGGGAAATTTAATTGCTGTCACTCAAATAAGCATGAAACGTATGCTTGCATATTCTTCTATAAGTCAGATTGGATATATTATTATTGGAGTAATTGCTGCAGAATCCAATAATGGATATGCGAGTATGATAACTTACACGCTAATTTATATATTTATGAATCTAGGGACTTTTGCTTGTATTACCTTATTCGGTTTGCGTACAGGAACTGATAATATTCGAGATTATGCGGGATTATCTACAAAAGATCCTCTCTTAACTCTCTCTTTAGTGCTATGTCTACTATCTCTAGGTGGCATACCTCCGCTATCAGGTTTTTTCGGAAAACTCTATTTATTCTGGTGTGGATGGAAAGCAGGTTTATATTTTTTGGTTTCAACAGCACCTTCTACAAGCGTTATTTCTATGTATTACTACTTAAAAATAATTAAGTTATTATTTACTAAACAAAACAGACAATTAACTATTTATATACAGAATTATAAGGTTTCGTCGTATGCTCTAATCCCAAAGAGTTCTATCGAGATCACTATGATTATATGTGTARTAGCATCTACTCTACCAGGGATATTAATAAATCCTATTATTGCAATCGCACAGAATACTTTCTTTTAAATAAAGCTCTTCTCATTCATTGAATATTCATAGAAAGAGATTCTTAAATAAGTTGATTTTGATATCATCAATCTCACAAGAAGAGAATATTCTTTGAATTGCGGAATAAATACTTCTATCTCCAATCAGAGATAGAAGTATTTGTTTTAGGAAGAGTTAACATCGAATCGGAATTGTTGTTTCCGATACTATAACAACATCACTTATTAGCTCATTTCTTAATCGATTCCAGTTTCAATCCAATAATCTATTTAGCTCTTGACAAAGGTTCTTGGATCTATTATTAATTGAGTAGAATACTCAAGATTGTTAGTAGCTATTGACAAAGTATATTGGATATGCTATTCCACCAATAGAGGGCTAAGAGGGCTAAAGCTTATTCCATCAATAGAGGGCTAAAGATTGTTACTAATCGAGGGCTAGAAATTGTTAGTAGCTGTTAGTAGCTATTGACAAAGTATATTAGATATGCTCTACTACTAGTAGAGGGCTAAAGATTGTTAGTAGCTATTGACAAAGTGTCTTGAATGTGATTCTGTACTAATAGAAGATAGAAGATTCTAGGAGATAGAATATTTTGTACCAAGAAGAAGCTGAACTAATAGGAAGCTAAAGCTTGTTCTAAAACCTGTTATTAGCTGTTGACATAAGTATATTGAATGTAATACAATGAAATTGAAGTACTCCAAATAGATTGGAGTAATCAAACTTGTTACTAGCTATTGACACAATGTCTTAGATGTGATACTCTTCGATTAGAACACTCAAAGAGCTTTTAACATCAGTGTATTGGATATAATAGAATTAGATTAGAACAATCTGGATTCGAAGAATCAAGTAGTGGTTGCCATCAGTGGATTCGATGTGTTATAATAATAATAGAACAATCAATTTTGTGGTTGCCGTCGATGGATTCGATCTAATAGAATTCAAACGATTAGAATTGAAACAATCAAAAGGATCTTGACATAAGTGAATTACATAAGTGAATTGGATTTGCTCTAATTGGATCAGAAGAATCAACTAGTGGTTGCCATCGATGAATTCGATGTGTTATAATAAGAATAGAACAATCAACTAGTGGTTGCTATCGATGGATTCTAGTGGTTGCTACCGATGGATCCAATTTGCTATGATGAAATCAGAAGAATCAACTAGTGGTTGACATCGATGGATTGAATCTAATAGAATAATATTAGAAGAATCAACTAGTGGTTGACATCAATGGATTCGATTTTTGAGTCAGGGATTCGATTTGTTCCAATTTCGGATTAGAAGATTGGATTAGAACAATCAACTAGTGATTGCCATCAATGGATTGAATTTGTTATAACCAGATCAGAACAGTCAACTAGCTGTTGCCATCGACAACTAGCTGTTGCCACCGATGGATTGGATTTGTTACAATCAAATTRGAACAATCAAGTTGACTTGACATCGATGATTGAATYTGTTATAATCRAATTAGAAGGATCAACTAGCTGTTGCCATCGATGGATTGCTGTTGCCACCGATGGATTGGATTTGTTCGAATCAGATTAGAACAATCAAGTTGACTTGACATCGATGGATTGGATGTATTAGAATACCGATAGAATATGTATGATAAATCCTGATAAGCCTTGATGGTGAAATGGTAGACACGCAAGTTTCAAAATCTTGTGCTATACGGCATAGAGGTTCGAATCCTCTTCAAGGCAGGAGATTACAAGAATCTCCTTCAGGCAAAGAAATCGAAATTACTTTATTTTCTTTCTATATAAAATTCTTTCTATATAAAAATAAAAGCCAATTTTATATGGAATAAGTAAAATGATTTGAAATCTTTTCTCTATATAGAGAACTTCTTCTTCAAGAAGTAAAGGATAAGAAATCTTTAAGACGTAAAGGATAAGAAATCTTTTTTCTCCCTCTATATAGAGGACTTGCTTGAACGAAATAGAGGACTTGCTTGAATGAATGTGTGAGAAATAAGAAATGTTTGACATAGAATGAGGCGTTATCATAGAATSARTCGTTRGAATGAGTCGTTGGAATGAATCGTTGGAATGAATCGTTGGAATGAAGCGTTATCATAGAATGAGTCGTTGGAATGAATCGTTGGAACGAGGCGTTAGAATGAGGCGTTATCATAGAATGAGTCGTTGGAATGAGGCGTTAGAATGAAGCGTTAGAATGAAGCGTTACCATAGAATGAGCCGTTATCATAGAATGAGTCGTTACCATAGAATGAGTCGTTACATCTATCTATATAGACATCTTGTTAACAAGTAAAAGACACAAAATCTTTGATCTATATGGATGGAGAATTTACATGAAATAGAGTATAACGATTCTGTTCTATTTATTACCTTTACAAGAAATAGAGGATAATAACTTTACATGAAATAGAGGATAACGACTCTTTTCTTTATTATTTCATTTCTTACCTTTATAAGAAATAGAGGATAATTCTAAGAAGTAGAGGATAATGACTATTTTCTCTAGTACTTCATCTATTACTACGTCTAACAAGTCAAAGATTGGAAATCTTTGACTATATAGACGCTATAGATGCCTAACAAGTCAAAGATTGGAAATCTTTGACTATATAGGTGTCTTTTTTCAAGAAGTAAAGGATGAGAAATCTTTTACTCCATATCGATGGACGTTGATAAGTTCCGAGACCTTTTTACTATATATTTATGGACGTTGACAAGTTCCGAGACCTTTTTACCATATATTTATGGACGTTGATAAGTTCCGAATAAGGCCTATTTACTAGATATCGATGAATAACTTGAATGAATATGTGAAAAATAAGAAATTTTTGACATATAAAGACTTTAACGTCTTTATTTCGGGACTGTAAATCCTTCGATAAAGACTTTAACTCTTTAATAAATAAAGACTTCAAATATTTAATTATTGTCGCTAGATAGCTGAGATTAGAAATATTATTTTCGATACGACTACTAGATAGCTGAGCTGGGACCGTAAATATTTCTCCATCTAGTAGAAGATGCAAAGTCTTTGGTACTGCTATACAGCCGGGACTGAAAACTTGAAGGGATAAAGAGAAATTGAATGGTTTAGTCCTTTAGAGAGAAAGAAAAGTAGAGAGAAAAAAAAAGAAGAAGTATTCTTTTTTTTCTCTCTACTTTTCTTCTGTGAGGAAATGGTACATTTGCTATATTAGATACATCATATTATTTATCGATCCTTTTTTCTCCTTTCTCCCTCTATTGTCTCATCCTCATGAAGCTTGAACGTGAAAGATATTTTTATCCCATCAAATGAGAAAGAAACATGATAAGAAACAATTATTATTTTTACAATCGTATTTCAACCATACTATTCCTACTAAGATTCCTTTAATAACTATCTAGATAGAATATTTTATCTATAGAATACTGTAAAGACGTACTTTAGCATCCATGGCTGAACGGTTAAAGCACCCAACTCATAATTGGCGAATTCACAGGTTCAACTCCTGTTGGATGCATAAGAATATTGGGAAGAGGGTATATAGAAAGAAATGAGATATAGTCTGTGGATAAACTGAGAAAGACTATACAGGAATTTGAAAAGGTGTTAATATTACTTCGAAGAAACACAAATCAAAGTTATAGAATACTCCATCAATTTGTTAGCAGGAAAGGAACTACATGGATGAAATAAATAACCAAGTACTCACGGAAAAAACGATTCGTTTATTACAAAATAACCAATATACTTTCGACGTGAAGTTGGAATCAACTAAGACAGAAATAAAGGACTGGATTGAAAAATTTTTTGATGTGAGAGTCAAGGCAATGAACAGTCTTCGATCTCCAAAAAGGATACGAAACAGACGAAGAAAAGAATCTTCACTGGTAGATAATAAACGAATGATTATTACACTTCAACCAGGCTATTCTATTCCACTTTTTCTAAATGAATGAAATCCATTGAATTATATTAAGACATGGCCATCCGATTATACAGAGCCTATACTCCAGGCACAAGGAATCGATCAGTTTTGGGTTTTGAAGAACTGATACGAATCAAACCTCAAAAGAAACTAACTTCTGGACAACATTCTGGAAAAGGACGTAATAATAGAGGAATCATAACCAGCAGACACAGGGGAGGAGGTCATAAACGTTTGTATCGTCAAATTGATTTTCGACGAAATAAATTTGATGTTCCCGGAAGAATCGATAGTATAGAATATGATCCTAATCGCAATACATCCATATGTTTCGTCAATTATGAAGACGGTGAAAAGAGATATATTTTACATCCTAGGGGTATTAAGATTGGAGATATGATTGTATCTGGTTCTGAAGCGCCTATTTCGGGAGGAAATGCCTTACCTTTGAGTGCGATTTGAATTATTAATTCACGTATTCGGAACTAACCGATTGGGTTTGTAGCAAAACCTATAAATCTATCACTACTGAATCAAATCTGGAAAGATTTTGGAAGAAAACCTTGAAGGGAAACCAGAAAGGAACACTAGCGGGTGAATAAGTTGAATAGTTTTTGTATACCTATCGACTTGATAGATATGATAATATGGAGAAGACATAATGTCTTAAACATCAATGAATTGGATAAAGGCATCCCCTGTTGAAACATGGAAAGTAAACAAGTTACTCACATTCGATTTGATGGTCAAAGGCAAAATCGAAGCTACACAGTGAGAATATCATATTTAGAATATGGAGTAAGAAGTAGATACTAAAGATGTCTCCTAAGTTATCCGAAGCATTAAAATAATGTTAACGTGAATTGATAAAGTCATTAATTCTGTTGCTGAATGGACTGAGAATTCATAAGCCAGATGCCGGACAAAAACCGAGGATATAAAGATTAAAATTTGAGATCATGAATTTTCGTTTCAAGACTCTATTTTTCCTCTTCCACTATATCTGGAAAGCTGTATGCCTTGAGAAAGGCTTGTACAGTTTGGGAAGAGGCTCTTTCGTTTCTGAATAAAAGGAGTCGACTTCAACCAAAATGCCATTAGGGACAGCTATACACAATATAGAAATAACACCTGGGAAGGGTGGGCAATTAGCTAGAGCAGCTGGTGCTGTGGCGAAACTTATTGCGAAGGAGGGTCGATTAGCAACATTAAGATTACCTTCCGGAGAAGTTCGTTTAATATCTCAAGATTGCTTAGCAACAGTTGGACAAATAGGAAATGTTGATATTAACAACAAGAATTTTGGAAAGGCTGGTTCTAAACGATGGTTGGGGAAACGTCCTAAAGTAAGAGGTGTAGTTATGAATCCCGTCGATCATCCCCATGGAGGTGGAGAAGGCAGAGCTCCAATCGGTAGGAAAAAGCCATTAACTCCTTGGGGTTATACTGCATTTGGTAGAAGAAGTCGAAAAATACGTAAATATAGCAATATATTTATTCTTCGTCGTCGTAGAAGAAATTGACAAATAATTAACAAAAGGTAATTAACCATGACACGTTCGTTAAAAAAAGGTCCTTTTGTAGCCAATCATTCGCTGAGAAAAATTGAGAATCTTAACTCGAGGAAGGAAAAAAAGATAATAGTAACTCGGTCGCGTGCCTCTACGATAGTACCTACCATGATTGGTCATACAATTGCTGTTTATAATGGCCAAGAACACTTACCAATTTATATAACAGACCGGATGATAGGTCACAAATTGGGAGAATTTGTACCTACTCGAATCTTTCGCGGACATGCTAGAAGTGATAAAAAATCTCGTCGTTAGTTAGGAGATAGAATTTCATGGGAACTGACAACAAATCAAAAGTAGAAGCTCGGGCTTCAGCTAGATATTTAAAAATGTCGGCTAATAAAGCACGGAGAGTAATCAATCAGATTCGTGGTCGTTCATATGAGCAAGCACTTATATTATTGGAATTTATGCCTTATCGAGCATGTTATGCTATCTTACAGTTGATCTCTTCCGCAGCTGCAAATGCTAATCATAATCTGGGTTTGAGCAGAGCTAATCTATTTATTAGTGAAGCTAAAGTAGATGAAAGTACTCTTTTGAAAAGATTTCAACCTAGAGCTCAGGGGCGTGGGTATCCAATACATAAACCTACTTGTCATATAACTATTACGATGATAGAAAAAACTTAGACGGGGACATAGAAGAAGTAGGAAAAAAATTCATTGATTGAAATCAATCTAATACAATGGAAAAAATGTATGGGACAAAAAATTAATCCACTTGGTTTTCGAGTTGGTGTAACCCAACAACATTATTCCTATTGGTTCGCACAACCAAAGAATTATTCGAAATTCCTTGAGGAAGATGAGAAGGTACGTACGTGTATCGAGAAATATGTGCAGAAACAAATAAAGAATTCATCAAATTACGGAGGAATTGCACGTATCGAAATTGAGGGGAAAACAGATTTACTCCAAATTGGAATTTATACAGGATTCCCTGATTTGTTGGTAGAAGAGAATGGTCTAGGAATTGATAAATTAAGAACGAATATAGAGAATTTGCTAAAAAAGAAAAGTCAGAAAATTCAAATAACTCTGAAGGATGTTCTACAACCTTATGGAGAACCAAGAATACTTGCCGAGCATATTGCTTTACAACTAGAAAATCGAGTTGCTTTTCGCAGAACCGTGAAAAAAGCTATTGAACTAGCTAAAAAAACAGACATTAAAGGTATTAAGATACAGATAGCTGGCCGTCTTAACGGAAATGAGATTGCTCGTGTCGAATGGGTTAGAGAAGGTAGGGTTCCGCCACAAACTATTAGAGCTCATATTAATTATTGCTATTACCCGGCGCAAACAATTTATGGGGTTCTAGGAATAAAAATTTGGGTGTTCCGGGATGAAGAATAATTTTTTTCGATCATGATGAGATCYCATAAACCCATTATGAGATATCATAAAATTCAATTGATAATAAGATTAATAACAATTTGTCTCATTCTTATTATATATCTCTCTATATATATACATCTTATATATAGAGGAGAGAGAAAAAAAAATAATAATTGCTATGCTTAGTGTGTGACTCGTTTCAATAAATCTTTTGGAGTTACTAAAAATTAAATCTTTTTATTAATTCGTAAAAAAGACTAACTCATGGCTTCATAGTACCAAGATCCAATAAGCTGATTAGAAAATATATTTTTATTGGCTTAAATTTATTTCCGCGGAAAGAGACTCTTTCTGGTGCAGCGAAAAATATATCAAAGTACTGAAAAGGAATAGGATTTAATATTCTTTGAAAACGATCGTATGGTTAATAAATTACTAAATTACCTTCGGAAGAAAGAGCAATGTAATAAAGCATTAATGAAATGGGGATGGAAAAACTATTGAATAAATTAATCAAAGAGAGCTTTTGGTCAATGAATACTAATAGAGTTGACTTGATGAAAAGGAAGCTCCATTGCGGAGAAAGAACCTAAACGTTCGGATAAAAAGCTATGAGAACGATGGAAGCTATGAATCGATAAGTTTATTATTATAAGTTTATTATTAATGAAAATTCAATGATTCATTAGAAGGGATGGCGAAATAAACCAACAAATTATTAATCGAGAATTTATGAAAAAATTAATTAAAGATTCTCATAATTAATTGATAAAAAGAGTCAATATTCGCTCGTGAATAATTTATCACACATTTCAATGAGATAATTTGAAATAATTTCGTGGTGGAGAAAATTTGGGATATCTGTTGAAGAAAATAATGATTCATCGACTGTAATAATAATATCTTTTCCATAAAATATATGGAACTAACTATTTATTCACGAGGAGCCGGATGAAAGAAGACTTTCATGTCCGGTTCTGTATTAGAGATGATGTAGCTATTATCGACTATAACCCCCGAAGAACTAGATTTCGTAAACAACATAGAGGAAGAATGAGAGGAATATCTACTCGAGGTAATCGTATTTGTTTCGGCAAATTCGCCCTTCAAGCACTCGAACCTACTTGGATTACGGCTCGACAAATAGAAGCAGGAAGACGAGCGATTACTCGTTACGCCCGTCGTGGTGGAAAATTGTGGATACGTATATTCCCAGATAAACCAATTACTATGAGACCTGCGGAAACACGTATGGGCTCGGGGAAAGGATCTCCAGAATATTGGGTATCTGTAGTGAAACCAGGTCGAATACTCTATGAGATAAGTGGGGTATCAGAAAACGTGGCACGAGCAGCTATGAAAATAGCTGCATATAAAATGCCAATACGTACTCAATTTATTACTACTATAAAAGTGAAAGAATCAATATTAGATAGGAAGGAATAGAAATAGATCTTTCTTTCACCGAGAAATTACTAATATGAGAAAGAATATGTTCCTGAGACATTTCTTTCTCGTATTGGGAAGAGATAGAAATAAAAAATTTCAAACAAATGATTCAACCTCAAAGTTATTTAAATGTAGCAGATAACAGCGGAGCTCGAAAACTAATGTGTATTCGAGTATTGGGAACTAGTGATCGCGAATATGCAGATACTGGTGATGTAATTATTGCTGTAGTTAAAGAAGCGGTACCTAATATGCCGTTGAAAAAGTCAGAAGTTGTTAGAGCAGTAGTTGTACGTACTTGCAAGGAACTAAAACGTGATAATGGAATGAGAATACGATTCGATGACAATGCAGCAGTTGTTATCAATCAAGAAGGAAATCCTAGAGGGACTCGGGTCTTTGGTCCCATCGCTAGAGAATTGAGAGAATATAATTTCACCAAAATAATCTCACTAGCTCCTGAAGTATTATGAAAAAAAAAATCTACTATTCGAACTAGGAATAATTAATATTCAATGATAATTCTTCGAACTAGAAATAAGTAATATTCAATAATAATTCTTCGAACTAAAAATAAGTAATATTCAATGATAATAGAGTTCAGGAATAATAGTCTATCACTAATCCTTGAATAACTGGATAAAATAATTCCCGAAGGAAAAAACTAAACAATTGATAGAAAGAATCGTAAGAAGTAATATCATCAAATTCCTCGTGAAACTGTTGATAAATATCCTAAGTTATATAAAATCTGACCGATTCTTAAAATTTATTAATAAGTAGTTTCGAATCGGTGAAAAAAACAATAAGAAATTATTGGATTATATTAATAATTTGGGATCTAATTATAAAATTATATTTCGGGTAAATCTTTTTCGACGTGAAAAAAAAAAATGCTTCTAAAAATTTTATTCATATTCATAATAAATACCTTTATCCTATGGTTAACGATACCGTCGCCAATATGATTACTTCCATACGGAATGCTAACGTAGTAAAAGCAACAACAGTTCGAATACCTGCTACTAATATTACTAAAGATATAGGAAAAATTTTCTTACAAGAAGGTTTTATAACAAATCTTCGAGAACATAGGGAAAATACGAGATCTTGTTTGATATTGACTTTGAAATACCGGGGAAGGAGAAAGAAACCATATATAACCAATTTGAAACGTATAAGCAAACCTGGCTTGAGAATATATTCCAATTATCGAGAAATTCCTAAAGTATTAGGTGGAATGGGAATTGTGATTCTATCAACATCTTCCGGAATTGTAACAGATCGGGAAGCTCGACAAAAACAAATTGGGGGAGAAATTTTATGTTATGTATGGTAAATTTTTGAAATATTGTTCAAACCTATTGCTTCTTGGAGAAATCTTTGGAAAAGATAACATCGTTAGTATTATTCTTAATAATATTAATCAATAATAAAGATTTCTTACTCAAGAATGAAAAAACAAGATCTGATTGACATGGAAGGTATAGTCACTGAATCACTTCCCAATGCCATGTTCCGAGTTTGTTTAGATAATGGGTGTCAAGTTTTAACTCATATCTCAGGAAAAATCCGACGTAATTATATAAGAATATTACCAGGAGATAGAGTAAGAGTCGAATTAAGTCCATATGATTTGACTAAAGGACGTATAATCTATCGTCTTCGAAATAAATATCCAAACGGTATTTCGCAAGAAGTCAGGAGTATGCAAGATTGAAGTATTGGGAAATATTAATACGAAAGCTCAGAATTAGCATGAACAAAATAATTTTTAATAGCTTAGTCAGTCTATCAATTTAAGGGATATAAACATGAAAATTCGTGCTTCTGTTCGTAAAATCTGTGAAAAATGTCGATTGATCCGTCGACGAAGACGGATTATGGTAATTTGTTTGAATCCGAAACATAAACAACGACAAGGATAATATTTATTTCCGTAAAAATTCACTATTATTTTTATTCGCTGTATCGTTTACTACATATATATTAACTATGGCAAAACCGATAAGAAGAATTGGCTTACGCAAAGGAAAACGTAAAATACCTAAAGGAGTTATTCATATTCAAGCAAGTTTTAATAATACCATTGTTACTGTTACAGATATTCGAGGACAAGTTGTTTCTTGGTCTTCTGCTGGTGCTTGTGGATTCAAAGGTACAAGAAAAAGTACACCATTTGCTGCTCAGACTGCAGCAGAAAACGCTATTCGTACACTTATTGATCAAGGTATGAAACAGGCTGAAGTTATGATAAGTGGTCCGGGCCCAGGAAGAGAAACAGCTTTACGAGCTATTCGTAGAAGCGGTGTAGTTTTGAGTTTCGTACGTGATGTAACTCCTATGCCACATAATGGATGTAGACCCCCCAAAAAAAGACGTGTATAACTATTAAATACATTCTATAAAAATCGTATTATGATTCAAGATGAAGTACCAGTATCCGCTCAAACAATACAGTGGAGGTGCATCGAATCGAAGATAGAAAGTAAACGACTTCATTATGGTCGTTTTGCCATATCCCCATTCAGAAAAGGTCAAGCTAATACAGTCGGAATTGCTATCCGGAGATCTTTACTGGGAGAGATTGAAGGAACAGCTATAATATATGCAAAATCTAAAAATGTGATACATGAATATTCCACAATAATAGGCATTGAGGAATCAATAAATGATATCCTAATTAATTTAAAAGAAATTGTTCTTAGAAGTGATTCTCATGAGACTCAGAAAGCATATATCTCTATTGTTGGACCTAAAGACATAACTGTTGAAGACCTTTTATTACCACCTTCTGTCGAAGCAATTGATAATTCACAACATATAGCTACTATTACGAAAGATATTACTTTAGATATTGAGATGGAAATACAAAAAGACCGCGGATATCGAATACGAGATTCGAAAGAATCTCAAGCTGGAGAATTTCTTATCGACGCCGTCTTCATGCCCATTCGAAAAGCAAATTATAGTGTTCATTCATTCGGGAATAATAAAAAATTTCAAGAAATACTCTTTATTGAAATATGGACTGATGGAAGTTTAACTCCCAAAGAAGCACTTTATGAAGCTTCTCGGAATCTAATTGACTTGTTTCTCCCTCTTTTACATACAGAAGAAGAAGAAGAAGAAATTATCTCTGATAGAGACGAAAAAAGTGAATCTGATGGAAATATTCTTCCTTCTAATTCTATCTCGACAGATATAGATAGAATGGCCAAAGAAGTTGCTTTTAAGCATATTTTCATTGACCAATTGGAATTACCTGCAAGAGCCTATAATTGTCTCAAAAAAGTTGATGTACATACAATCTCAGATCTCTTAAAATATAGTCAAGATGATCTAAGAAAGATTAAGAATTTTGGGAAAAAATCGGTGGACCAAGTATTGGAAGCTTTACAAGAACGTTTTGCAATACATTTGCCCAGAAATAAGTTTTCCATCGATTAGTATTTTCTGTAGAATACATAAAAATAAATCTTATTTAATTTTTTGTTTGATGCTTGATAACAAGCTTGATCAAAAAATCAATCAAAAACGAAATTCTAGTTCTTATAAATACTTAGATTTAATAAAGAAATAATAGAATGATTAATCTAAATATACCTAGGGAGATATTGATTGAAAACAATTACTCCCTAGATAGAAAAGAATTAAATCGAATTACTTCTTAAGAAAAAGAGACTAGATCTGATATCGTATTGGTATTAGAAAAAACGTATTGGTATTAGAAAAGACCTAGGGTTAAAGATTTATCGATAGGTAATGCCGCTCCAATACCTAACCAAATAGCTACTACAGTACCGATTAAAAATACTGTTGTAGCTACTGGACGCCGAAATGGGTTTTGAAATTTATTAACATTTTCCGAAGAAGGTACTGTTAATAAACCTGCTGGCACTGAAGCCATTAAAAGAACACCTAATAATTTATTAGGTACTGTTCTAAGTATCTGAAATACCGGGAAAAAATACCATTCGGGTAATATTTCTAGGGGAGTTGCAAAAGGATTTGCCGGCTCACCAATCATTGATGGTTCTAAAACCGCCAAACCTACGGTACAAGCGATAGTACCTAAAATTACTACTGGGAAAATGTATAAAAGATCATTGGGCCAAGCAGGTTCGCCATAATAATTATGGCCCATACCTTTTGCCAATTTAGCTCTTAATACAGGATCATTCAAATCAGGTTTCTTCGTTATTAGGATAGGTACTTCAGTGAAGTTCCCCCAAAAGAATCGGACATGAAAATTTTTTTATCATCCGGCTCAAGCAATCACTAAAAAGATTCCGTCGGAAAATGTCGTAATAACGATATTATCAGACCCGATCAAAAAAATTTGAATTCTCTTGGTAAAGAGGATACAGATAATATTTTAGTCAGATGGCTTATTATCCAAGTTAGCTTAACTATCTCAGACTGTTCATTAAGATGCTTTTTGGATTATCTCGTACCTAAAAATCGTTCTTTCCAAAGACATCAAAAATTTAGGTGTTAACTTGTTAAAATTTTGGCCTTTTTTTTTCTTTCTTTAGATCTTCTCCCTACTCCAACGGCAATGTGTATATATCGTCACATCCAATACAAAGGAAATGATTGTATTTGTAAAAGCCATATATTCCATCGATCTTTCAGAATCAATTTTGATGGGATTTGATGAAGCCTCTTCAGAGATTGAAATTGATCATAGAAAAAATTCTCTCTCAAAACCAGAAAAAGAGTTTTAATCCAAGTTTTAACCTTTAATAAATAAAAGAAATTGGGATAGAGACACATCTCTCAATGTGACAGATTTGAATCTGCACAGCCTAATCTATAATTCAAGTCACACACTCCCATAATCCATCTCTTTCTTCTTCAACAAACTAAAAGTCTTTTTCAAAAAAGACTTCGAGATTGGAAATTCGATCCAGTAAACATCTTTTATTGAGAACAATAAAAGATATTCATTGGCAATGAAATAAAAATTTATCAATATTTTAACTATATTATCAATATTTTAACTATATCTTGAACGTAATATTCAATCGATTTCTCTTTGTAATTTTTTTCCCATTATGAAGGACCTGAGATTCCTTGTTTACGGATCATAAGAAAGTGCATTAACATAAATACAGCAGTAAGAAGAGGTAACACAAAAGTATGTAAACTGTAGAAACGAGTTAGTGTGGACTGACCTACACTAACACTTCCACGTAATGATTCTACTAAAGGAGATCCTGTGACAGGAATAGCTTCAGGTACACCCGTTACAATTTTGACCGCCCAATAACCAATCTGATCCCAAGGGGGAGAATATCCAGTCACACCAAAAGAGACGGTTAATACGGCTAAAATTACACCTGTAACCCAAGTCAATTCACGAGGTTTTTTAAAGCCACCTGTAAGGTAAACACGAAATACATGCAAAATCATCATTAGAACCATCATACTTGCCGACCATCGATGAACTGATCGAATTAGCCAACCGAAGTTGACTTCAGTCATAATATATTGAACAGAGGCGAACGCTTCTGTAACAGTTGGACGGTAATAGAAGGTCATAGCAAACCCAGTGGCTACTTGGACCGGGAAACAAGTTAATGTAATTCCACCTAAGCAATAGAAAATATTCACATGAGGAGGAACATATTTGCTAGTAATATCATCTGCAATCGCCTGAATCTCAAGACGTTCCTCAAACCAATCGTATACTTTATTGAGATAGGTAAGTTTGTCTAACCCCCTCTAAAGACTGTACGTGAGAGTTTCCTTTCATACAGCTTGAGCAAGAACGTTAAAAAATTATTATTCCGTCGAGAGAACAAATTATTGAATAGTTCATACTATTTCTTCAATAGTATGTATTACGAATACAAGAGTTATTCACTAATTGGAGAACGATTAAAAAACTCTCTCAGAACTCTTTTAAGAAGGATCTTCTTTGCTTCCATCTCACGTTAGCTCATATATTTCAAGAAAGAGAAAATTGTAGTATTATTTGTTGGCTTCATGAGCAATCTTATTTCCTACATACAGACAGGAATTTATCATGGATAGATAATAAACCAATGAATAGGAATTATCTTGTCAAAAAACTATCTAGTTCTATTTAAACTTTAGATTTCTACTATACTCCGATGATCTCTCGTTAGCAAACAGAAGGGAGAGTGGATAACAACCTTTTTATTATCATCCGATTCAATGAAAGAGACTTCATAAAAATGATAGTTTCTAATTTCTATCTCTAACTCAAGAACCTAGGAAAAAGAAGAAGGATCAGAGAAAGAAATTTCTTCCTACTCATTATCGAATCATAATTTGGTAACGAAGCTTAAGAGGTAGATGTAAATAGATTAATCATAGTTTGAATATTTTTTAATTCATCTATAGCTCTTGCGCTTTAAATATTAATAATTTAACTGACTAATATTTAGCAAGGTAAACGACTATTTTTCTATTGAAACAATAGCTTGTGAGACAATCGAACTAGATTGATTCGAACAAATCGCACACCCATATTCCAAGAATCCTTAAATAGAAATAATTACACGATTCAACTACCGTTTAGTTGAAGAAATAATTAGTAAATCCCCCAGTTCTTTCTTTTTTTTTTTCTGGGTTACCGGGGGGATCTAACGAACATTTTGATATGAAATGCTTACCAACTTATTGAAATCCCATCTAATAAAACAGACGAATTATAGATTTCCAATATGATAACCAGAAATACTGCAAATAAAGCCATGAAAAAGCCCATAAGGGGGGTCGTTCCCCATCCAGGGGCTACCTTACCATATTCTGAATTAAGTGGTTTTAAAAACACCCCTAGACCACTCGTTTTTGGTTTACCTTTTGGTATATCATCAATAATCTTTGTAGCCATAAAACTTATTGTATTAGTTGAGATTTGTTAACTTTGTGTACTATTATATCGGAAACAAACCATTATTTTGGGGTTACCTAACGATGGAAACTGCAACCTTGGTCGCTATCTTCATATCTTGTTTACTCGTGAGTTTTACCGGTTATGCTCTATATACTGCTTCTGGTCAACCTTCCAAAGAACTTAGAGATCCTTTCGAGGAGCACGAAGACTGATTGAATGAAAGACCTTCCTATTCATTTCAGGAAGGTCTTTCACTATTTGCTAAGAGATGGACGAAATAGATTTCTTAATCCACGGAGAAAAAATTATTTCTTTCCTTTATTTGGAACTTTAGGTGGGTCTCGGAAAAAGATGGCAAAAAAGATTATCCCTAAAGTAGACACCAGCAAGAATGTATAAACCAATGCTTCCATAGATTTGATTTTAAATTGAAATTATGGAGATAGCTTCCGTACTAATTAAAAGATTCTTTATCTTATATCAAGAAAACTATTCTTATATTCTCTAATACTCTTTATTGAGATAGTTAATGATTTCTAGTTATATCCGATACTGGAGTTTTTATTCCCACAAATTAATCTGCTGTTTAAACCTCGAAACTGGATAATCTGAGATGAAGATAAAGCAACCTATACTGCTTGTCTCTTGGTAGTTGGATCTCCCAGTTTTTGAAACGCTCCGAATTCAACCTGAGCATCTAAATCAGGATCAATACCAGCAAACACATCTCTAAACAGGGTTCTAGCACCATGCCAGATATGTCCGAAGAAGAAGATGAGAGCGAATGTGGCATGACCAAAAGTAAACCACCCTCTTGGACTACTGCGAAAAACACCATCCGATTTTAATGTGGCACGATCAAATTCAAAGATTTCACCTAATTGAGCACGTCTAGCGTATTTTTTTACTGTGGCAGGATCACTAAAGCTAACACCATCAAGTTCACCACCGTAAGATTCAACAGTTACACCTACTTGTTCGACACTATACTTTGATTCTGCTCGTCTGAAGGGAACATCGGCTCTTACAACGCCTTCTTCGTCGACCAAAACTACTGGGAATGTCTCAAAGAAGGTGGGCATACGACGTACAAATAATTCATGTCCTTCTTTATCTTTAAAGGTAGCATGTCCTAACCAACCAACAGCTATTCCGTCCCCATTGTCCATTGCACCTGCTCTAAATAGTCCACCCTTAGCTGGATTATTACCGATATAATCATAAAAAGCTAATTTTTCAGGGATTTTAGACCAAGCTTCTGACAAACTTAGGTTTTCAGCTTTACTAGCACGAATCCGTCGATCTACTTCTTGTTGAAAATATCCTTGATCCCATTGATAACGAGTAGGACCAAATAATTCGATTGGAGTCGTAGCAGATCCGTACCACATAGTTCCCGAGACTACAAAGGCTGCGAAGAAAACGGCAGCGATACTACTGGATAAAACAGTTTCAACATTTCCCATACGTAATGCCTTGTATAAACGTTGGGGGGGACGAACACTGAGGTGAAATAAACCGGCTAATATACCTAAGATACCTGCTGCAATATGATGAGAAGCTATTCCTCCTGGAATATAAGGATCAAACCCTTCAGCTCCCCATGCTGGATCAACAGGTTGTACTTTCCCAGTTAAGCCGTAGGGATCAGATACCCATATTCCAGGACCAAATAGACCTGTTATATGAAATGCTCCAAATCCGAAACAAAGGACTCCTGACAGGAATAAATGAATTCCAAAGATTTTGGGTGAATCTAAAGATGGTTTTCCTGTACGTTCATCACGGAGGAGGTCTAAATCCCAATATACCCAGTGCCAAATAGCAGCTAGAAACAACAAACCAGATAAAACTATATGTGATGCAGCCACACCTTCATAACTCCAAATACCTGCATCATTTACGGTGTCTCCAGTAATACTCCAACCTCCCCATGATTTTGTTATTCCGATGCGGGTCATGAAAGGTATAACGAACATACCTTGTCTCCACATTGGATCAAGAACCGGATCGGATGGATCAGAAACTGCTAATTCATATAAGGCCATTGAACCAGCCCAACCAGAGACTAAAGCTGTATGCATTAAGTGTACAGAAAGTAAACGGCCAGGATCATTTAATACGACGGTATGGACACGATACCAAGGCAAACCCATTGAAAAACCCCTTTTTTAAAGAGAAGTAAATACTATGTAACTTTCTCGCATTCCAAAACATTTCATATATTACGAATAATAAATTATTATTTACTAATAATTACTAACTTAAAGTTTTCTTTCAGTTTATATAGATGAAGTGAAAGTAGGCATTAATTCCCTGTCCAATTGTAGGAATAGACATAGATATTCTAGCATTCACAGATTTTGCATAACAATGTGGAGATTGGTCCCATTTATTTTCCATGTTATTAATAAGATCTACTAGTAAATAACTAATATGTTTCTGGATAATATAGATTAATATCAATTTTCTAATATCGTATAAATTGATACTAATACTCCATACAGAAAATAGAGAGGTTTTTTACCCCTTCACAAGCTACGCTTTCATATCATAGGTCAGTCTTTACCCATTATTATATGCCCATTGGTGTTCCGAAAGTGCCTTTCCGTCTCCCTGGAGAAGAAGATGCAGTTTGGGTTGACGTATAGTGCGACTTGTTAGAATATTGGGTTATGCGGAAGCTATTCCCGTCATTTCTTATCCAATCAGGATGTTCTTGTCTCACTCAAGATTGACTAAATCATCAATAGTCTAGCGCGTGAGATGATCTTAAACCAGTAGAAAAGATCTATTAATCACAAGAATCTATGGTTGGTTCAAGCATTCAGGCTTCGCTCAAAAAATTCCAAAAATTATTGAATAATGGTAATAGTAATTACGAAATTGAGAATCAATAAAAAGAACTTGTAAAAGTGGAATAGGAATCAATTATTGAGGATGGAGGAATAGTTATTTGTCCTATATGTACAAATAATAGTCGGATAGGATAAAGACTTCCCCGAAGTAGAGCATGAACCTAACGATTCTGTCAAATAGACCCAAGAAAAAACAAGAAAATCTTGATGTAACAAAAAAGAATAATTAATTTCTCATCAATACACCAATTAAAGAATAGTTCAATAAGTTCGATTGAGATTGAGAGACGAAGAGAGAGAACAAACTTGAACCAAAAGTAGTAAAAATATTTTGAGGGATGAGACCATCTTCTACCAATAACTAGAGATAGAAATATCACTATAATAGGGAAGAATCTTACTTCTCAATATCCTATAAATCTGCTTGAGCCGTATGCTTTTAAAATTGCTTGTACGGTTCTGAAGGAAGAGAATGACCAAACCTATCCTAATCAACCGACTTTATCGAGAAAGATTGCTCTTTCTAGGTCAACAAGTAGATGACGAAATTGCAAATCAACTTATTGGTATCATGATGTACCTGAATGGAGAAGATGAAACTCAAGATATGTATTTGTATATCAACTCTCCTGGTGGAGCAGTATTACCAGGAATATCTGTTTATGATGCTATGCAATTTGTAGTACCAGATGTACATACAATTTGTATGGGATTAGCTGCTTCAATGGGATCTTCCATCTTAACCGGAGGAGAAATAACTAAACGTATAGCACTACCTCACGCTTGGCGCCAATGATTTATACAGATAATTACTATGCCTTCACCGAACTAGATTGAGGTAAAGATAGCATGGCATATTGAACTCGATAAAAAAAAAGTTTAATTTGATTTTTAAATATCGAGATAGTGAAAAATTTTGTGATTATCCTTAATCAATTGAGATTAGATTTTAGAGGTTTATTCTAGCGTCATAAACTCTATGTATTCAATATGGAACAAATCCACAAATCACCAGATCTTAATGAAATATTATATAATAAAAGTTATATGATCAAAATAAAACTTTGGGATTGCTTTTTGGTACGGGGAAGAAAAAAGCAACGGAACCATCATAGTATTTTCTATAAAAAAAGATGGTATATAGATTCTATGACGAGTATTTAATAAGGTCTCAATTTATTTCCTTTCTATCAGGATTAATCTTACTAATTCCAACTCCTTCGAAAGGTTAGATTCTTATTGAATCCAGTAATATTTTTTGGTATAAGAAGCCGTATGCATAATAATGCCTGTACGGTTTATTCGAATGTTCACTAACAGGGTTATGATTCACCAGCCTGCTAGTTCTTATTACGATGGACAAGCAGGAGAATGTATTATGGAAGCAGAAGAAGTGTTGAAACTTCGTGATTGTATCACCAAAGTTTATGTACAAAGAACAGGTAAACCCTTATGGGTAATTTCTGAAGACATGGAAAGGGATGTTTTTATGTCAGCAGAAGAAGCTAAAGCTTATGGTATTGTTGATCTCATAGCATTAGAAACTTCTTAAAATTTTATAAGAAATTGATTTTATTAATAGACCATATTACTTAGGAAGTCGACTAAAAAACTATTCTTTATTTCTAAAGAATAATTTTTTATTTATCTCGTACAGAGTTAGGTATAGATAATTTCAAATTCTAGAGACTCGCTCAAGATCTCTCAAGTCTTAAATGAGACAGACTTAGACTGAAATAGAATTTTCTAATCCTATTTCCGTTTAAGTCTCATTCAAGACTTCTTCTCCTTTGGTCTTGGAAAGGAAGACGAAGATTTTTTTGGGAGTAAAAAAACTATCGATTCTTTCAACAATTCAATATGGTTAGGATTAATCTGAACCAAAAATTTCTGCATCTTATTAAACAAATGTCAACTATCCAACAACTTATTAGGAATACAAGACAACCAATAGAAGATAGAACAAAATCCCCTGCCCTTCGAGGATGTCCTCAACGTAGAGGAGTATGTACCAGGGTGTATGTGCGACTTGTTTGGATCAGAAGCTGAACAATTTTAGGAGATTGATATTGCAGAAGAACTCTTATCCCGTGAAGCGAGGATCTAACATCTACCGTTTCTGTAGATGGAATTTATGGTTTTTGTTGGTGCAAATCCAATTATCCCGGTGTAGGATGAAATGCATTCTTCAATGATAATAAAAAAAAAAAAAAAAAAAGAAAACGAATTCATTGAGCGAGGAAAAAGGAAATAAAGCCTAATAATTAGGCCGACATTCTTGCAATAACAGATTTATAAGGTCAGCTACCCAGCTAACTCTCGAGATTACATGTCGTTACTATACAATAAGTCTTATTGTAAAATAGATTTTTTGCTCGAAAGATTGAGTAGAGCTAGAGATTGGGGATTATACAAATTATCCATAGCATTCTCATCTTATTCTTGAGAAATTAAAAGGCTCCGGCGTATAGAGAGGACCTCTCTGTTGAAGAAAAGACCATAGAAACTTAGGAATCCATGATTTATTTTGGTGCAAGGTTTTATCCCCCGCTTACCAAGAAGGTACTTAACCCCAATACTTCATGGCTAGGAAGGTTATAGTAGCAAAAGCCATTGGAATCTTTATATCCTACATCAGAGAGATTAGTTTCTTCTTTTCCAAAGAGATTTTTTATGAAGGAGAAAAAAAGTAGAATTCCGAATTTAGCGTTCTAGTTTTCAATCTTACGTTGAATTGAGAGTCTTAATTTGATTTCTTGGTCAAACTAAGCTAAGATGGTATTAAAAATATACAATAAAGATACTATCTAAAAAGAAAAAAAAGAATCTTATGTTGGATCTGTACTAAAAATGAACAATTCATTTAGGGATTGATTTAAAAAAATTAGTTCAATAAATAACGAGATTAACGGAATCAATTATTCTGAATTACGACCTAATAACTTATGGGAGTAAATATCAATGACTAGAGTGAAACGTGGATATGTAGCTCGAAAACATCGAAAAAATATTCTTAAATTCACATCAGGATTTCAGGGAGCTCATTCAAAACTCTTCCGTACGGCTAACCAGCAAAAAATGAAAGCGTTAGTTTATGCGCAACGGGATAGAAATAATAGGAAGAGAGATATTCGTCGTTTATGGATTACTCGGATCAATGCAGCATGTCGAAATAATGGAATTGTTTACAACGGAATAATTCACTCTCTGTATAAAAAACAAGTTCATTTAAATCGCAAAATACTTGCACAGATTGCTATCTTGGACAGTAATACTTTTTTCGGAATAGTAAAAGAGATTGGTACGTGAGCTTATAGATGGAAAAAAAAAAAGAGACCCTCTCCGGAGAATGTCCTCCGGGGAGGTGGGAGAAAAAGGATAAGAAAAACCAATAAAGATTACATCTTTACGAATCAAATAATCTATTCTTGGAATTGCAGTTCATTCTTTTTCCATCATCGAAAATCGAATCAGGAATCTCCGAAATTAGTTACAGTCAATTTTTGATGGAATTAACTTTCATTATTTAAGAAAGGTGATGAGGCTAAGACACGAGCTCGTTTAATAGCAACAGTCATCAAACGCTGTTGTTTTGAAGTTAATCTATTCATTCGTCTGGATAAAATCTTTCCTTGTTCACTCATAAATCTACGAAGCAAACTTATATTTTTATAGTCAATAATTTCACCAGATCTGATTGGTGGCAAACGTCTACGAGAAGATCTTTTGGATTTGTTCATAATTTCTTTCATAAACCTTGAAGAACTAGTGAAGAATATTTATTCCATATAAAAAAATCCTCTTATTTTTTCAATTCTCTGTGAATAGTATGTTCAGAACAATAGGGACAAAATTTTTTCAACTCCAACCTGGTAGGTGTGTTACGTCGATTTTTCCGAGTGGTATATCTAGAAACACCGGCAAATCTTTTATCCGAATTGTTTTGATCACAACTAATACATTCCAAAGTAATAGTTACTCTTACATCTTTACTCTTAGCCATAAAATTTTTTCGAATATTGAATCTTAAATATCTTGAACGTTCGAAAAAAGAGATTATAATATCTTTTCCAATGAGATAGAAAAAAAATTGAATGGTTCAAGTTCAATTTATCGATTAGCTCTCGAAAAGATCTCTCATAATTGAATCAATTATTTATCAAAATTTGAATATTTTTTTTTCTAAAAGAAAGGAAAAATTAAAGCATCTGGAAAAAAACGATTAATTTCTATCAATAAACCGGCTAAGAGTCCAAACCATAACGTAGCTAGTACAGGAGCTGTAGAAAGATATGTTTTTACATCTTGCATTTCAAATCCTCCTTTTATCTGGTATTGAATAGCAACACTATCTATTTCATAGTATATATATATACCATGGCTGACTGCATAAATAATCACCGAAAGCTACGATTTGGATCGGAGCCAGTGGTAATAAAAAATATGTAAATGAATTATGTCCGAATAAATAACTTTTAGACTATGAAAAAGTCTTGATTTATCTCTCTTCAGAAATTATCAATGAATAAAAAATTTATTGGGGGGGGGGTAGGAACAGAAGTAATTGCAATTGCAAGGATCTACAAAGATAGCTAGGAATTGGTGGGATTAGCTATAATCCTCTTGATGGAGAAAAAAAGGTTGATAGGGATGTAGCGCAGTTTGGTAGCGCGTTTGTTTTGGGTACAAAATGTCGCAGGTTCAAATCCTGTCATCCCTACTTCTATATAGAGTAGTAATAAGATTCGAAACAATCTCTTAATAGATAAGAAGTATATCTCCATTCACTTAATATAAAATATTTAATCTGAAGATAATCTAGGTATTGATGAAACATATCTCGATTTCATCAATAGATTTATGAAATAGTGAGAGGGAGCGCTCTTAGTTCAGTTCGGTAGAACGCAGGTCTCCAAAACCTGATGTCGTAGGTTCAAATCCTACAGGGCGTGATGGTTTCTCCAAAGCCTTGTTAAGATCGATTTGTATTTCGTTCCTTCTCGGGTTGATCATCGTAAACCTCTTCATACGATGTGACCTCTCTTTCTTTTCAGAGAGGTCAGAAAAAAAATAAGTCGTTTATATTCTCCATCAAAGATCTAATTGATCACCACGTCGATATTGTGAATAAGCAGTTACAAATAATCCCGCCAAAGTTATTGGGATTGAACCTAACACAATTCCAGATAGCAGGGCTTCAACCATTTAAATTTTAGTAAATGAAGAAAATATCTAATTTAGATACTTCCCGAAGTTGCTGTGAATACAGAGAGATATAAAGCATTGGGAAATACAATGAAATTTCTAGAACTTGGAACTAAGTTCTCCTCAATATATTAAATAAGCTGTATCTTGTTCAAACCAATAAATAGAACCGAAGTCGACGTTGATGCAGCAAAAAGAAATCCAAAGTAACTTAATAAAGTAAGCATAGATTAAAATACTAATTTACACCAACGGATCTAGTATAAACTTCTCCAAAATAATTATAACAGAGTAATTGGTTAATAAGCATTCTTCCAACGTATAAAAAGATCTATGTTGAAAGAAGATTATTTGAGACTTATTAAGTTCTGCAGTTTATGGAAGTTATCTTGCTGCGTCAAAAGGAGGCTAGCTATACTGTTCTAGTATATTTTAAAGATACCCTCGGTATAATATTGACAACTTAACAAGGAATGATAGGATATATCAGTAGATCTTATATCTTCTAGTCTCTATCTTTTTGGGAAGAAATCCCCCTCGCCCCTATAAGAATATACGGAGCTAAAAATGTCTGGTAATACGGGAGAGCGTCCTTTTGCTGACATTATTACTAGTATTCGATACTGGGTTATCCATAGCATTACTATACCTTCTTTGTTCATTGCAGGTTGGTTATTTGTTAGTACAGGTTTAGCTTATGATGTGTTTGGAAGTCCTCGACCAAATGAATATTTCACAGAGAGCCGACAAGAAGTTCCTTTAATAACTGGCCGTTTTAATTCGTTGGAACAGGTTGATGAATTCACTAGATCCCTTTAGGAGGTATCAATGACTCTAGATAGAACTTATCCAATCTTCACAGTTAGATGGCTAGCTATTCATGGATTAGCCGTACCTACAGTGTCTTTCCCAGGATCTATATCCGCAATGCAATTTATTCAGAGATAATTTTTTCCAAATTGTAATAATCGTTTTCTGAACTGTAAAGTTATGACACAACCAAACCCAAATAAACAAACTGTAGAATTAAACCGTACAAGTCTCTACTGGGGATTGTTACTGATCTTTGTACCTGCTGTTTCATTTTCTAACTATTTCTTCAATTAAAAAAAATCAACAAGAATTTTTTCAAGTCATTCAAACAGATTTAAGATCCTAATTATTTGTGACTGTTTATGTCTCAAGTCATGACCACCCGATGAAATGGAAAAGGGAGTAAGATAAATGGCCAATACCACTGGAAGAATTCCTCTCTGGCTAATAGGTACTGTAACTGGTATACTTGTGATCGGTTTATTGGGAATATTCTTTTATGGAGCATACTCCGGATTGGGGTCATCCTTATAAGAAACAATAAACTGAACATGTATAATATCCTACATACATGTAAATGGATAATTATTCATTCGAGATAGAGAGACTTTACCTTTTTAGGTATTTAGGTATCAAAAAGGTAAAGTCTCTCTGAAGATACTATTTCAAATTATTTTATTGGAAGAATCAACAAGAAGCGAATATATCGCCACAATTCATAAAAATTATTCACTCAATTATTGATTCGTAATTATAAATTATTCCAATTCTCTGAAAAAGACTTTGAAATTTTATTACTCGAGTTGGAAAAAACAATATTTGTCTTTCGAAACGAACCATCTTAAGGAACTTACTCGAAATATCCCATATATTGTCACAATAAGCAGTATAAGCCATATTTAAATACCATTTCTCAGCTTTCCATTCTTTATGAACTAGGATAAATCTAAGAAGAATGTACAAAATATATTCTCTTGGTAATTGATGAACAAGATTAGAGAGATTATTGGTATAGTGTATCTCAATACCGAGAGAATCTAATTCTGTTCGATCGAAATGCAAGATCCAGGAAAAGAAAGATATATCTGATGATTCTTTAATATCTTTCTGATAGATTTTCAAATCCTCCTTGAAAATTTTGTTATTCAAAAAACATGAATGATTGAGTGAAGAAAAAAGTATTATAACATCTTGTTCGTCGACACAAAAAGAATATCCTGATTCAGAATATATATCTAATTCTTGATCTATCTTTTCTTGCTGAACAGCATAAGAGGGTGAAGAAATTTCACAATCGATAGGAAGCTTTGAGGACCATTCATTAAGTTGATAAATATTTCTCAATGTTTGCTGGGCCATCATTCTGAGAATAAATAGATTCGTTATTGATGCATATCCCCAAGTTTTTGAAGTTTCTTTCAGTAGGGGAAGAAGATAATAATATTCGAAGCATTCAATCTCTAAGGAGATCTTGATCATGTTGTGCAAATTTTGAAAACCTAAATTAGATCTCATTGCATTAACCATCACTAAAAGATGGAAATTCTATCAATTAAACGCTTTGACTAACTGAAGATTGGACGAATATCAACTATTAAAAATTCATCTCAGCTAATTGAACTTTCTCAAACTGTTTCTTTTTAAGTACTAAGAATATTTGTGCCAAAACAACTGATGCAAAGAATAATAAAAGACCTTGAATACGTAATGGATCTTGAAGTACTATTTCAGCATCTCCTTGACCAAATCCACCCACATTAGGATTATTAGTTAATGGTTGATCAACTTTAAGAAATTCACCTTCTGAGATTATTAGTTCTGGTCCTGGAGGTACAATATCCACTACTTGACGACCATCTGATGTCTTTTCAATTGTTATTTCATATCCACCTTTTTTTTCTTTACGAAATATCTTAATTACTTTTCCCGTCGCTGAAGCGTTGTAAACTGTATTATTGCTTCTACTTCCATCGGGATAAATCTGTCCCCTTCCTCTATTTCCCCCTACATAGATAGGATATTTCAGGAAATTTGATTCTTTATTACTAGCAGGATCTGGCGAAAGAATGGGAAAAACAATCTCACTATACTTTTTACCAGGAACCGGGCCTACTACAACAATATTTTTTTTATCAGGGCTATAGTTTTGAAATGAGAGATTACCTATTTTCTCTTTTATCTCGGTCGGAATACGATCGGAGGGAGCTAATTCAAATCCCTGGGGCAAAATCGGAACGGCTCCAACATTTAGTCCTCCTTTCTTACCATTAGCAAGGACTTGTTTTACTTGCATATCGTAAGGGATTTTAACAATTGCCTCAAATACAGTATCCGGAAGTACAGATTGTGGGACTTCAATATCTACAGGTTTCTTAGCTAAATGACAATTAGCACATACAATACGTCCAGTTGCTTCCCTAGGATTCTCATAACCCTGCTGTGCAAAGATTGGATATGCGTTTGAGACGGATGGCCAAGTCAGAAGGGTCAGGAGCAGAAATGAACGAATTACCCATTCTTTTAGCCAGTTATAATTATTTTTGTTTTGCATAGCTCTATTGATAGTGTCAAAAATTTTTATGAATAATTTGATTTTACGCATCTTTTTTACCCCAGAAAATTCTGCCATTTCAACAATCACAAAGATAAAAAATCAGTAATTTTCTATTTATTCTTAGAATTCGAGTATTCCAAATAGCTGGTAGTGGTAATAAGCAATATATTTCATCAATGAAAGATTTATTATTCATTCATTGTATGATAAGTTGCTACAATCGAAGGAGATATACGATTTAAATGACGAAAAATCCAATATTTAAAAACTGTATCTAAGATGACTGGGAAGGTTGAAACGAAACAAGATATTATATGTTTGTTATGCGAAAATCCTAAATGTTCTAAGAAGGAACCTATTACTATTTCCCAACCATGGGGCGAATGAAATCCAATGCATAAATCGGTTAATAAAAGAATAGAAAAAGCTTTCATTGTGTCACTCAAACTATAAAAAAGTTCTTGAATCCAAGAATTTAAAACAGCAAGTCTTTTTCGCCCTAAAATAAACAAAAATATTAGGGTGACAATACTAATTATATCTGTTAATAAATGTGAAATAATCTGAATACTATCTTCATTATATATTGTTACTAATTGAATTGTTTCTTCATATATCTCTATATCAAGATCTTGTGATTGATCCTTAACATAATCTGTCATTACTCTGTCTAGCCAAAGTAATTCTTCCATTTCTTGAAGTTCTTTCAATGCCCTTTCTTCTTGAAAAAGATTAAGAAAAATATGAGATTGAGACGTATTCCACCAATTTGTAATCCAAGATTCCAAAAACCATGTTTTTGAAAGCATTGAAATTATGAAGGGAAGAAATAACAAGCATCCGATATATTGTATAGAAGCTAATGCTTGATATTTAGCTAATCGAAATTCATTAAGTATTAATGAGTTTGAATCACCCGTTAATTCCGTTTTAAATCTGGATAAAGTACGAGTTATAGACCGAGGTACAAGACTTATAGATTCATAAGCCATCATGGTAATAGGAGTATCTTTCGATTCTAAAACAGAGAACTGTTGTTCAAGGTTATTCTCCATCTTCGTCGATGAGGAAGGGACAGAATAAGAATGTCTCCATATATCTAAATCATTCAAAGTTGCTTCAATCCAAGCTAATTTTCGATTCATTCGTTTTATCTTATTCGATTCTCTCGACATGGATTTTCTTGCAGAAACATAAGACTCATCAATAAATCTATTTCCGGATGAATTGTTAAGATTATCCCCTCTATTTTTTTTTTCTCCGGTATTATTAAAATAGTTTGGACAAAGCCTTTTTGAAAGAACAACAAGAAAAAACACAATATTTGATGGGTTCGAAAAAAGATTACAAGAATCTCTATCTAAAAAGGTTTTATCCGCATTAAAAAAAGATGGATATTGATTATTGGAAAAAGAGATAGAAAAATGATTGGATAAAAAACATTTCCATTTATTCAAAATAGTTAGTACATAAATGCTAAATTTACGTTCTAAAAGACTCCAATATATTGTAGATACAGAATTATTAAATTCCATATTTGTATAAAAAAATATAGCTTGCCAATAATATTGTGAGGAAGATATCTTATCTCTTCGATACAAAGACTCTTTTCTTATATGCTGTATTCGTTTGCTAGCTCTATAAGCTCTCTCTAGAGAGCGATATGGAGTATTGGAAAATCGCTGAAGAAGTTTCCACCAGTATGATCTCATAAGTACTATTTCTTTATCAGTAGGTAGATATCTATAAACAACACATTGTTTAATTTTTTCTATATGACAATTTTAGTCATTTTAAATATCTAAAATTACTCCATTATTTTATTATTTCTTGTTCAGTCCTCCTCGATAACTAGAAATAGACTCTTCGACTTGAATTTAATATTTAGAAACCTTCAATTGATACACGCAGAAAACGAGCTAATTCGGCAGCTTTCTCTTCCATCTCTCGCAATGTTAACTCTTCATCAAGACGAGTCAGAGGAACATCTTGCTGACCTTTTATTCTTAGATAGAGAACACGACGAGGAGAAAAACTTTCTTGAATTTCCATCCGTATTGCTTGAATATCCTTGATCATGAATCGAATACGAATACGACGGTTTTCTCCGGGAAAACCCCAACGAAAGAGATAAACAATGCCTTCTCGTTTATCAAATTGGTTATATCCGCTACCTACATTCCATAATATGGTACACCATAGGTAGGACCCGAGAGAAATACCCGCGATACCGTAAAAACACATTACAATTCCTTGTGGAATAAAAATAATCTGTTGTGACGGAAGGATCGGTATTAAATCCCTACCCAGGTAACTGGAAAATCCGACTAGAGAGAAACCTATTGCACCAAGAACCAGAATAAAAGCCCAACAAAGATTACTGAATCTACGAGATCCTTTTATAGGATCTATTCGAAGCCATTCTGATTGGTAATTCATAACGATATCTCCTGGATCTTTCTTTATGGTATAATTTATTTCATCCTCCTCACTCCTGACTATTTCGATACAGTTTTGACGTGTTCAACTGTCAAGTTCATTTTATGAACACTATATTCTATTTTTATTCTATTTTTGAATCAGAAGTAGAATATACCATGTTTCATTCCTTCAGATCATGAGAGAGGAATAAAACATGGTATAGGAGCACGAATGTTACTAAATATTATTAGTAACCTCTGGATGAGGCTAAATAGTTAAAAATTCGAATTCTCTCATTTAATTGCTAATGCACAAAAAAAGGGTCTTTATGAAATAGCTAATTCTAGAAAAAATTTTGGGATTAAGATTTTATACTATTTCATCTTGTTCAATATATATAGACGAAGAAGCCATTGTAATTGCTGGAAACACTAAACCTACTAAAGGTACAAAAATGGAAGGTGAGTAAGAAGCTGTCATAAAGATATTACCTTAATAATATTGTTTATTCTAAATAAATAGTTACTATAAAAACAGTAATGAAATTATTATACTTTATGTTTATTGATTACACCTTGTTCATAAAGAACATGTGAAAGATGCTGTTGTTTCCGCTTGAACAATCACATAGATTTTGAAGTATTAAAAAATTTAATATCTCTCAAAAATTGAGCGAGGAATAATATCTTTGACACAACCTGGCGAGTACTTTAAAGGTCTAAAGGTCTGGCATTTAGATACAAATACATTATATCATTATAATATTGATAAAGTACTGGGATGAAATGATAAATAACTAATTGCTAGGATGAAAAACATGATAATGTTGAGACCGAAAAGCTATTTAATAGATTAATAGTAATTGGCTCTTTGTATTTTTAATAGAATTTGAAAAATGATCTAAACTTGATTATTATTTTCTTTCCAAGGAGCTAAATCATAAAGTTCGAATATCTCACTTAAAACACCTTTTAAAAGATTACGCGGAACAATTAAATCAAGTAATCCATGATCAAATAAAGATTCAGCTACTTGGAATCCATCAGGGATCTTTTGACGTAACGTCTGTTCAATTACTCTTTTCCCCGCAAATGCAATATATGCTTTTGGTTCGGCAATAATAATATCGCCCAACATACCAAAACTAGCTGTAACACCACCGGTCGTTGGATAGGTAAGAACGGCTATATATAATAATTTTTTTTGTACCTGATGAATTTGCAAAACAGAAGATATTTTAGCCATTTGCATCAAACTCAATGTTCCTTCTTGCATACGTGCTCCTCCAGAAGCACAAACAATGATTAATGGTAGAGATTCTTGAGTCGCGTATTCAATAAGACGGGTGATCTTTTCACCGACGACAGAACCCATGCTACCTCCCATGAATTGAAAATCCATAACACCAAGTGCAACAGGAATTCCATTCAAATTTCCTACACCTGTCTGAACAGCATCGGTTAAACCTGTTCGTTTTTGGGAGAGACTAATACGATTTTTATAAGAATCTTCGTCAGAGAATTTCAGAACATCTTGTGCGACCATGTCTTCATCCATAGGAATCCAAGTGTCACGATCGATTAAAAGTTCAATCCTTTCTGTACTATTTATTTGGAGATGATAACCACATTCCTCACAAACACCTTTATTTTGTTTCAAAATTTTTATATAGAGCATATTTTCACAATTGTCGCATCGAGTCCATAATCCTTTATTAGTATCGACATTTATATATCTATCCTTCTCTCTTTCACTCAAGACATATCCTTTCGTAGCTTTTTCAATAAACGCTCCAATCAATCCACCAAATTTGCGTTTCTCTTCGAACCAATTTATTAAAGACATAGAGATCTCCTAATCTAAAAAAAAAAAAAGAATTATTAATATTTAGTAAGTTGTTTTTCGAGAGATTCGAGCTAGAGATGGAGGAGATACTTTATCTTATTCCTACAAATAAAACATTTAGTTGAGACTAATTAGCCAATTATTCAAAATATTGAAATGAACTTGATATTAGAAATAATTGCCAATTATCGGTTGATTCTTCACATAACTAATGGTATATTAGAAATTCTTCCTGAATTATCCAATGAGATTTGGAATCGAAAAAAAAGTTCGTATGGGGTTAAGAAAAAAAATATCTTCTATTTCTTCTTCCATACCAAAAAATTGTTCTATTTGGGCTAGAAGGGATTTGAACCCTCGACTTCATGGTTCGGAACCATATACTCTGATCCACTGAGTTACCAACCCTAATATATATTCAAAAGAATATTAAGAAAGAGAGTAAAAAACTCTCTTTCTTAATATTCTTTGATTCAATCTATTGATAGATTTATTGAATGGAAGAAAAATCTAAATAAGACACAGAGATTAAAGTGTATCAATTGTCTCAAATTCGAATTTAATTTCTTTCCATACTTCACAAGCAGCAGCCAAATCAGGACTCCACTTACAAGCTTCGCGAATAATTTCATTACCTTCACGAGCAAGATCACGTCCTTCATTACGAGCCTGTACACAAGCCTCTAAAGCAACTCGATTAGCTACTGCACCAGGTGCATTCCCCCAAGGGTGTCCTAGAGTTCCTCCACCAAATTGTAATACGGAATCATCTCCGAAAATCTCAGTTAGAGCAGGCATATGCCAGACATGAATACCACCTGAAGCTACGGGGAAGACACCCGGCATAGATACCCAATCTTGAGTGAAATAGATACCACGACTTCGATCTTTTTCAATGTAGTCATCACGAAGTAAATCGACGAACCCTAAAGTTACTTCACGTTCTCCTTCGAGTTTACCCACTACCGTACCAGCGTGAACATGATCTCCACCGGACATACGCAATGCTTTAGCTAATACACGGAAATGCATACCGTGATTTCGTTGTCTGTCAATAACAGCATGCATTGCACGGTGAATATGAAGAAGAAGACCATTATCTCTACAATAATGAGCCAATGTAGTATTTGCAGTAAATCCTCCTGTCAGATAGTCGTGCATGACAATGGGTGCGCCCAATTCTCTAGCAAAGACTGCTCTTTTCATCATTTCTTCACACGTACCTGCGGTAGCATTTAAGTAGTGCCCTTTGACTTCGCCTGTCTCAGCTTGAGACTTAAAAAGAGCTTCTGCTACGAATAAGAAACGATCTCTCCAACGCATAAATGGTTGAGAATTTACGTTCTCATCATCTTTCGTAAAATCAAGTCCACCACGAAGACATTCATAAACAGCTCTACCATAGTTTTTAGCAGATAAACCTAATTTTGGTTTGATAGTACATCCTAGTAGTGGACGACCATACTTGTTTAATTTATCTCTTTCAACTTGGATACCGTGAGGCGGACCTTGGAAAGTCTTCGAATAAGCAGGAGGAATTCTTAAGTCCTCCAATCGCAAAGCTCGTAAAGCTTTGAATCCGAATACGTTACCTACGATAGAGGTAAACATATTGGTGACAGAACCTTCTTCAAATAGATCCAAAGGATAAGCTACATAAGCAATAAATTGATTGTCTTCGCCAGCAACAGGTTCGATATCATAGCATCGACCTTTGTAACGATCAAGGCTAGTAAGCCCATCCGTCCATACAGTAGTCCAAGTACCGGTAGAGGATTCGGCAGCTACCGCAGCTCCCGCTTCTTGAGGCGGTACTCCAGGTTGAGGAGTCATTCGGAATGCTGCCAGGATATCAGTATCCTTAGTCTCATACTCAGGAGTATAATAAGTCAATCGATAATCTCTAACACCAGCTTTGAATCCAACGCCTGCTTTAGTCTCCGTTTGTGGTGACATAGGTCCCTCCCTACAACTCAATCAATAATTCTTGCAAGGGTGAGGTCTGCTCGACATAAAAATAAAATTTTGTGGAAGAAACATTAAACGTATCCGAATGGATTTGTATTGTATTTATACAAAACACTATCTCAAGGATGAGACACTAGTATTCTATAAATTATTTTTTGTATAACGCGACCCAGCTTTCACTATTTCACCAAAAATATCCGCTAAAAACACCAAATTCTCAAATATTATTATGCATTGACTTGAGAATATTTTCATTGTTGAACTGGCCAATGAAAAGCCAATGAGAGGAAAAAAGCAATTCTAAAAAGTCTTTACTTCATTCTAGGAGATAGAAAGAAATAAAGAATTAAGAACGAGAATATACTTTCTATATATAATATAAGCTACTTTTTCATCTAAAGTAAAGTCTTTTTGTTTCTTCAATCCCGTTTCTTCCAATATAGAGAGCAATTTCTTCCAAAAAATCCTTTGAATCTCGATTATATATAATATATGCTATTATTAAAGAAGTAAATGAGATTGTTAACTCTTTTGTTATTAACCGATCGACTTGATACCAAAGAGGTTTATTATTACAAATTTCGGACGAAATTAATGAAGTAGATTATTCATGAAAACCAATCCTCTCGTTTTTGTAGTTTCGACAGCAGTGGAAAAAAATGCGGGATATATTACTCAGATTATTGGTCCAGTACTCGATGTTGCTTTTTCCCCAGGTAAGTTGCCTAATATTTACAATTCTTTGATCGTTAAGGGACAGAATCCAGCGGGTCAAGAGATTAACGTTACTTGTGAAGTACAGCAATTATTGGGAAATGATAGGGTTAGAGCTGTAGCTATGAGTGCTACCGATGGTTTAACGAGAGGAATGAAAGTCATTGATACAGGAGCTCCTCTGAGTGTTCCTGTCGGTGAAATTACTCTCGGACGAATTTTTAATGTTCTTGGAGAACCAGTTGATAATTTAGGGCCTGTCGATGCTGGAATAACATCACCTATTCACAAATCTGCTCCTGCTTTCACACAATTAGATACTAAACTATCTATATTTGAAACGGGAATTAAAGTAGTAGATCTTTTAGCTCCTTATCGTCGTGGAGGAAAAATTGGATTATTCGGAGGGGCCGGAGTGGGAAAAACAGTTCTTATTATGGAATCGATTAATAACATTGCCAAAGCTCATGGAGGTGTATCAGTATCTGGTGGCGTAGGAGAACGGACCCGTGAAGGTAATGATCTTTACATGGAAATGAAAGAATCAAAAGTAATTAATCAAGAAAACATTTCAGAATCAAAAGTAGCTTTGGTATATGGTCAGATGAATGAACCACCAGGAGCTCGTATGAGAGTCGGTTTAACAGCTCTGACAATGGCTGAATATTTTCGAGATGTTAATAAACAAGATGTACTATTATTCATTGACAATATATTTCGCTTCGTTCAAGCAGGATCAGAGGTTTCCGCTTCATTAGGTAGAATGCCTTCTGCTGTGGGTTATCAACCAACCCTCGCTACAGAAATGGGTTCCTTACAGGAAAGGATTACTTCCACCAAAGAAGGTTCTATAACTTCCATTCAAGCAGTTTATGTACCGGCAGACGATTTGACTGATCCGGCTCCTGCTACAACATTTGCACATTCAGATGCGACTACTGTACTATCCAGAGGATTAGCAGCCAAAGGCATCTACCCGGCTGTAGATCCCTTAGATTCAACTTCAACTATGCTACAACCCTGGATTGTGGGTGAAGAGCATTATGAGACCGCACAGGGGGTGAAACAAACTTTACAACGTTATAAAGAACTTCAAGATATTATAGCTATTCTTGGACTGGATGAATTATCAGAAGAGGACCGGTTAACAGTGGCTAGAGCACGAAAAATCGAACGCTTCTTGTCACAACCATTTTTTGTAGCAGAAGTATTTACTGGTTCTCCAGGAAAATATGTTAGTCCGATAGAAACAATTAAGGGATTTCAAATGATTCTTTCCGGGGAATTAGATAGCCTTCCTGAACAAGCTTTTTATTTGGTAGGCAATATCGATGAAGCGACCGCAAAGGCTGCAACTTTGCAAGTGGAGAGTTAAGAAAAAGATGATACTAAATCTTCGTGTAATGGCTCCTAATCGAATTGTTTGGAATTCTGAAGTTCAAGAAATCATATTATCGACTAATAGTGGTCAAATTGGTATATTACCTAATCATGCTCCACCTCTTACAGCTTTAGATATAGGAGTCATAAGAATACGTCGTGATGGACAATGGTCCACTATGGCTTTGATGGGTGGTTTTGCCACGATAGAGAATAATCAAATGACAATACTAGTGAACGAAGCAGAAACAGCTACTGAAATTGATTTTGAAGAAGCTCAAGATAATTTTAAAAAAGCTCAAACTAACTTAGCTCAGGCTGAAGGCAAGAAGAGGACTATTGAAGCTAATCTCGCATTCAAGAGAGCTAAAGCAAGATTAGAGGCAATAAATGCTACTCAATCTGTTTCGTAACCAACTGATTTTTTTCCCTATAAAAAAACCCTGTTATGACAAGTTAATAAATCAACTTGAGAGTTTCAAAAATACTTAATCTTCTTTCGAAATTAGTAAAACTTATTAGATATTAATTCAAAATTACGGTATCTAATAAGTTTTACCTACTATTGGATTTGAACCAATGACTCTCGCCGTATGAAAGCGATACTCTAACCACTGAGTTAAGTAGGTTGTTAGTTATAATAATAACTGGAAAAATTCTAAATATCACAGTCTTTATAAAATTTGAATTAAATGATTAATTAGAAAAAACCTTTGTAATTTAATATCTAACTTGACAAAACATACTGAATATAACTACTATACGACAGAGTCGTTATAAAAAGGGCTATAGCTCAGCGGTAGAGCACCTCGTTTACACGTGCGCCAATGCTTTTCGAGAATAGTTTATCGATCTTCTTCCGATTCATAAAAAAGATGTTATGTGAAATTTTCTGTCTTACTCCCTATCCGGATAGGAGGGAACAATAGCATGACAAAAAGCTTAAGTCTTGAATAGATTATATCGTTGATATGGTAAATCCAAAGTTGATTGAATGCTAGGGATGATGGGGAAATTACGAGGACCTCAAGATATTCTCTATTTCGCTTTATGAACTTTAAGGTGTATAAAGTATCATAATCTCATTGGAAGTGATAGAAACTCTATTTGAGTTGATCCATTCCTAAATAAGGCAAACCTACGTCAACATCGAAGATTTTCTCGAAAAACTTTGGGATTGCTTTGAAATAATTCTTTGAGCACACGGAACCATCTTATTATCTCGTCGAAAAGAAAAGGATGGAGAATTAACTAATGGAATTTTTAGTTAACGGGAGAGCCCAATGCAAAGAGAAGATGCATGTTGGGTTCATTAAATAGTTCAAACATTATACTTTGATCTGTTTTACCGAGAATGTCTACGGTTCGAATCCGTATAGCCCTAAATTACTTCAATATAATTTATCTATTGCCAAATCTTAATTTATTATAGTTCAGAAAGAATTGGGTTCAGAAAGAATTACCAATATGTTTGATAGAAATTATTGATTCGAACTGATTAGTTCATTGGATTTGAACATTTTCTTCCTCTCCTATCAAGGGCCTAAATAAACTTCCTTGTTCGGAGGAAATTTTTGTTGGATATAAAAATTTATCCTTCGTATTTCTTTATATAATTGATGCCAAGAATCAAAAATCTCTTTGAGAGAGGTTTGTATGGCGGCAAATGCGACCAGGAAGGATTATCTAGATATAGTCAGTCCTTCAAATAATAAGTAATTTCACTATATCTTAAGAATATTTGTTATCACTCAGAATAGCAATGAAATCCTAATGTCTTTGTATAAATTGGGTCATATTAGTATACATCCATAGGCAAACTTTTTCAAGAAAGAGTTTGCTAAAAAACATCTATTTATTTCGATCTTTCTATGTAAATTTTAGTAAGAATTTTTTTCCAATTATTACTAAGATAATGGAGGATTTGATGAAAATATAGGAGTATTCCCATGTTTCTGCTTCCCAAATATGATTCTTTTTGGTTATTCTTACTAATAGCTAGTCTTATTCCTATTTCAGCATTTTTAATATCCAAAATTTTAGCACCTGTTAGTCAAGGACCGGAAAAACTAACTAGTTACGAATCAGGTATAGAACCCATGGGAGATGCTTGGATTCAATTTCAAATTCGTTATTATATGTTTGCCTTAGTATTTGTTATTTTCGATGTCGAAACAGTTTTCCTTTATCCCTGGGCTATGAGTTTCAAAGAATTGGGTATTTCCGCTTTTATTGAAGCTTTAATCTTTGTGCTTATTCTAATCATTGGTTTAATCTATGCATGGCGAAAAGGAGCACTAGAATGGTCTTAGCTTATAATCATTCAAATAATGAGATCGAGGTTGATACTCCATCGATTAATTCTATGGAATCCTATTCCCTTGATAAAAACATGTCAAATTCAATTATTTCAACTAATTTGAATGATTTTTCTAATTGGGCCCGACTTTCTAGTTTATGGCCCCTCCTCTATGGAACTAGTTGTTGTTTCATCGAGTTCGCTTCACTAATTGGTTCACGATTCGACTTTGATCGATACGGTTTAGTACCACGATCAAGTCCTAGACAAGCTGATCTTATAATAACAGCTGGTACTGTAACCATGAAGATGGCTCCTTCTTTGGTGAGATTGTATGAACAAATGCCTGAACCAAAATATGTTATTGCTATGGGAGCATGTACTATTACAGGCGGTATGTTCAGTACAGATTCTTATAGTACCGTTCGAGGAATAGATAAATTGATTCCTGTAGATGTTTATTTGCCAGGTTGTCCACCCAAACCTGAAGCCATTATAGATGCTATAATTAAACTTCGTAAAAAAGTGGCTCAAGAGACATATAGAGATCGAACTAAAAATGAAAAAGAAAATAGATTTTTTACTTCGACTCATCGATTCAAATTTGTACCTAGTATTCATACTGGACAATATATATCGGATCAATCGTCCATACCTCTCCTAGATCTTCCTTTAAAAAGAACTATCAGTGAGATGCAATTTGATAATAAATTCTTCATGAATGAGGAGGAATTACTATCAAGAGGGAAGAAATAAAAATATTCTTAAATAAAACGAGAAATGAAAGCTGATTATACAGATACTATTATCGGTAATAATTCCAATATTAAGATGCAGGGTCGATTATCTGCTTGGCTGGCCAAGCATCAATTAGCTCATAGGCCTTTGGGTTTCGACTACCAAGGAATTGAAATTTTACAAATTAGACCTGAGGATTGGCCTTCTATAGCTGTTGCTTCATATGTTTACGGTTTCAACTACCTCCGTTCTCAATGTGCTTATGATGTAACGCCAGGAGGAAGTTTGGCTAGTGTATATCATCTCACAAAAGTCCAAAATGATGCAGATCAACCTGAAGAAGTATGTATCAAAATCTTTGTTTCGAGAGAAAATCCTAGAATCCCGTCTGTGTTTTGGATTTGGAAGAGTTCTGATTTTCAAGAACGCGAATCTTATGACATGTTCGGAATTATTTATGAAAGTCATCCACGCCTTAAGCGTATATTGATGCCTGAGAGTTGGATTGGATGGCCCCTACGTAAAGATTATATCGTCCCCAATTTCTATGAGCTACAAGATGCTTATTAATAGGGAAGAATTTCAATGTCTCTATTAAATGGAATACTTAAAAAATAAGAACCTCTTAATTAGAGGCTCTTGTTGGTAGTATAATGTCGTCTCAGCTACTTACAAGAGCCCTCTAATAGAAAGAGACAACAAATAATCTTTTTATATTCGTTGAATCAAGTACCACTGACTATACACAATAAGGAATAGAAATATCTGGCTTATACTAATCCCAATTAACAAAGAATCCCATCTCTTGGTATTACTTGCTTTTTCTTTAAATCCTTTAAGCCAATTCCAATTTTTAGATCCAGGGGATTGAATTGAAACAATAAAAAACACACTAAAAATAGAAAGAATTCGAAACATTTTTTTGTTTATTTATTCCTTATGAATATATTGTTTGGTCCCGCAATAGAGAAATCCTGTTTCTTATATTACTATTGATATAGTAATCAATTAATGTCTCAATTGAAATGCCAGGAACCAGATTTGAACTGGTGACACGAGGATTTTCAGTCCTCTGCTCTACCAACTGAGCTATCCCGGCTGTTTCTTCCTAATGTATTTTAGGAAAGTTTAGATTCTCTGTCAACTAGAGAGAACAACAAATAAATTCAGATAGAAAATAAAAATTGGGTAGAAAGAGATTCATCTGAATCTTGTATCTGGCATAAGATGCTTCTATTTCATCTTTTGTACTATTTATTAAATTGGTATTGAAAAGGTTGATGAAGTCAATATCATGAGACTTCTAATCAAAAATCTGACTGATTTATTCCTTGGGGGTAGAGGGACTTGAACCCTCACGGTCTTCAAAGACCAACGGATTTTCTTTTTACTACAATTTGCATTGCTGTTTCTATCAACAGTGTAAAACTGGACTCTATCTTTATCCTCGACAATTATCTATTACAAAATCTTATCTCTTCAAAATATCTTTTTAACAATTAACAGTTAATGGGTGTAATACTGAAAGACAACTTCATTATTGAATCTTTAAGCCGTCCCAATATATTTCTGATTCTATTATCGTAGATATATTGAATCTATTTCATTTTTAAGATATTTAGAATTCTTTTTTTCTATCGAGGGTTAATCAATAGATTATCTCCGATGAGATCATGTTTTATCAATTCGTTAGAATAGCTTCCATTGAGTCTCTGCACCTATCCCATCCTCGCTCGAGGCAAGATTTGGCTCAGGATTGCCTATTTCACAGTCCTAGGTTTCCCTGAATTTGAAAGCTATCAGTTAGTAAGTTTCCATACTAAAGCTCAAATTAGTCAAGTCCGCAGCGTCTACCATTCCGCCATACCCCCTCTGGACTTTTTGATATATCAGAAATAGAACTTTGAAAATACTCTCGATTGTTATCTAATTCTTTCTCCAATCGATTCGACAAAAAATTATACTATATTATAGTAATTGAATAGATTATCTATATCTATTACAAATATTATAGAAAAATATATCGATTCAATCAATGTTTAATTGCAATATTCAATTGCATCTTTCTAATGAATCATTTTATAATTAAAAAAGCGATAAACATTATGTCCGATTCACTTCTAGAAGAAGATGAGAATGAAATTTTGTTCGATCGAAAGAAGCCCGCTTAGCTCAGAGGTTAGAGCGCCGCACTTGTAATGCGATGGTCATCGGTTCGACTCCGATAGCTGGCTCTTCACTTTCATTTTCATTCCGCTTCTCTGTTTTCCACTATTTCTCCTTCTTTATCCGAAAATCACAAATTTCACTATTTTCAATATTCTATGATGTTTATATAACTATATGTTATATTTGTTAAGAACAATCTAATGAGAAATTGATCAATTCTTGATCCATTTCTTATTAGATTTAAATAATCTATTATTAATTATCGATTTTCTTACAGAAAAGGAGTTTTTATGTCCCGTTATCGAGGGCCTCGTTTAAGAATAATTCGTCGTCTAAAAGATTTACCAGGGCTTACTAATAAAACATTGAAATCGAAAAAAGCACAGATTGCAATTGATCAATCTGCCTCGAAAAAGATATCTCAATATTGTATTCGTTTGGAAGCTAAACAAAGATTGCGGTTTAACCATGGATTGACGGAGCGACAATTACTTAAATATGTTCGTATTGCTGGAAAAGCTAAGGGTTCAACAGGCCAGGTATTATTGCAATTACTAGAGATGCGTTTGGATAACATTCTCTTTCGACTAGGTATGTCTCCTACCATTCCCGCAGCTAGACAATTAGTTAACCATAGACATATCTTAGTCAATAATCGTCTAGTAGATATACCAAGTTATCGTTGCAAACCCAAAGATATTATTAGTGTACGAGATCAAACTAATTCTCAGATTTTGGTGAAAAAAAATTTGGAATCTTTGAATAAAGATAAAATACCGGAACATCTAACTCTTTCTTCATTGGAAGATAATAAACCTCAAGGATTTGTTAACAGAATAGTTACTCGTGACTCGATTGGTTTGAATATAAATGAATTGCTAGTTGTGGAATATTATTCCCGTAAAGCTTGAAATCGACATGGATGGTTGAAGATACAAAGAATATTATTTTTATGTTATACTTCATATTGTAAGGATGTATTAGATTCTTCGTTCATTCCTTGGATGAAAAAAATTTTCTCCATTCGGACCAACGAGCAAGCAGATATTACAAAGCAAAATCATGATATCTATATAGACTTTTTTTATCACTACTATTTTCACCGTATTAAAAATTAAGTCCTTTAGATATCGATTCTATCTAATAGATAGATTATAGATTCGTTATGACAGTGTAATAAAAAATTTAAGTTCAATATGGAATTCGGAAAGAGAGGGATTCGAACCCTCGGTAAACAAAAGCCTACATAGCATTTCCAGTGCTACACCTTAAACCACTCGGCCATCTTTCCTTAGATGTTTTATCATTTCTCTATTTTAGAGAATAGAAGACGAGACAACAAGTCTTTCTTAGTAGTACAACAAGTCTTTCTTAGTAGTAACTATCACGAAATTAAGTTTAATCCTTTTCTTCTTCCTCTTCATCCCCAGACTCGCTAATTCTGGAAATAAAAAAAAGATGTTGATGAAATAAGTATCGGTAGGGAGATAATAAAATTTATATTCCTATCTAGAGGGATTGCTATTCTTTCGAAACGACAAAGAGATTAATTTCACTATTTTTTACATATGTCTTCATATAAGAAGATATAAGAAAGATGGGGTATTCTTTCCATCACATATAACTAGATTTTAAATATAACTAGATCTTAATTTGATTGAGTGATGAGTGAAGAGATGAAATAAAAGCGAGAATCTAATTAACTATGCCTAGATCCCAAAGAAATGACAATTTTATTGATAAGACTTTTACAATAGTAGCAGATATATTATTACGAGTAATACCCACAACTCAGAGAGAAAAAGAAGCTTTTACTTATTACAGAGATGGTGCGATTTGGGAAAAAAAACTAATCAACTTAATCTTCATCAGATTAGGATAATGTTTAATTTCATAAGACTTACGCTAAGTGAAGGTGCATTTTGAAGATGAAATAATTCCTTCTGTCGTGTATCCTCGATTGACGCAGCCTTAGATGCTTCAATCTCTTAAAGATTTTGGTATTGAGCAAAAGGTTAAACTTATAGAATAGGTTTGAAAGAATCTTATTTCATGGGTAAGCATGTGGGAAAGGCACTACGTGTAGAAATCGACAACACAAAAGCTTCGTTATAATTTCATCTAACCGATATTTTATTTTTCTGACGACTAATAGGAATGATTGGGACAACAAACATCCATCTCGTTTGTATTCGGATACCCATAGAATCATCGGAGATTGTCGAAGTAGCTAATCCCTATGAAAACAAAGCGCTAAGAACAAAGAAATTGTCAAATATTCTATCTCTAGCACCATATATAGTGTTGACAACAGAATATTTACAAGAAGGATGGCTAGAGATTAATTCTAAGAACACTAGCCCCTGTTAATTTATAATGTGAGAGTATGAAATTCTAGAGAATATTTCTCTTTCTATAGATTATACAGGAGGAGCCGTATGAGGTGAGAATTTCATGTACGGTTTTGAAACGGAGTTTATTTTCAGGGATGAACGACCGTAACGAATGTCAGCTCAATCTGAAGGAGAATATGCGGAAGCTTTACAGAATTACTACAAAGCCATGCGTCTCGAAATTGATCCTTACGATCGAAGTTACATACTTTATAATATAGGTCTTATTCACACTAGTAATGGAGAGCATGCTAAGGCTTTAGAATATTATTCTCAAGCATTAGAACGAAACCCTTCTTTACCACAAGCTTTCAATAATATGGCTGTGATCTGTCATTACGTGCGGCTATCTCTACCACAAGATTTATTAGTTCATAACTACTCAGAAAGAAGGCTTTCTACATATGCACTGTTAGATAGAAACAGTTTTTACCAGCTGTAGAAAATCGGATTCTTCATTGGAACCCGAACATGAAGACGAAATTAAAGCCTGTCTCTTCCATGGATAATTTGATTAAATTGATAATTGAAGCACCGTAAAGATCCATTATTGAAAGTTTGGGTTGATACAATAATATTTGCTTACTCATATACAATCAATTTATGTAATGAAATTGACTAGAAACGAGGAAATGGTAAGCGACGGTGTAGTATCAAATCCCAAAGAGAGAATGTGCTCAAAAAAATATCTATAAAAAGGTGAGATAGTTACCTCTCAAAGAAAAAAAAATACAATTTCGATAATTCTTTGATCGGTGGGAGAATAGACACCATTTCATATATTGATGGTGAAATAATAAACTTATGTCATTAACTATTTCTACTATTTCAATCAACTTGATAGTGAGGGAAAAAAACTTCTTTCCAATCTTTCAATATTTGAGTTGAGGGAGAACTAAATAATAGTTTATTTGAGCCGTATGAGGTAGGAAACTCTCAAGTACGGTTCTAAGGGAAGGAAATCTTTTGGGATAAACCTATTCCGACCGAGGAGAACAAGCCATTCAACAGGGAGATCCAGAGACTTCAGAAGCTTGGTTTGATCAAGCTGCTGAGTATTGGAAACAAGCAATAGCGCTTGCTCCAAGCAATTATATCGAAGCACAAAATTGGTTAAAGATTACAGGACGTCTCAAAGAATGGGTATAGGATTTTAAGAACAAGATATTTGAAAGATTGAGGTATTAAAGAGAATATATCTTTGATACTAGTTATGAAGTTACTCTTAATAAACTCTTAATAAGAAAAATAATAAGAAGCTCTTTGAGGTGCTTTTTAAGCATCTATGATAGGTCCATTAAGCACTTATTGATTGTGTAATAATAAAATTGAATGCCTGCCCTAGATAACTTCTTTATTATAGTCGTTCCAGTCTTAAACTGATCGAGAAAAAAAGAATATTTTTAAAATATCTTCTAGAAGTTGCCCACTGATTGTTGGCAGGTTGTTGCTATCCCTCGTCCGAAGAGAGGAGAATCTCGATGACTATTCGTTCACCGGAACCAGAAGTCAAGATTGTGGTGGAAAGGGATCCTATAAAGACTTCTTTCGAGAAATGGGCTCAACCTGGACATTTCTCAAGAACTTTGGCTAAAGGTCCTAACACTACCACTTGGATTTGGAACCTACATGCTGATGCTCACGATTTTGATAGCCATACAAATGATTTAGAAGATATTTCTCGGAAAGTATTTAGTGCCCACTTCGGCCAACTAGCTATTATATTTATTTGGTTAAGTGGTATGTACTTTCACGGAGCTCGTTTCTCCAATTACGAAGCATGGCTAAGTGATCCTACTCATATTAAACCTAGTGCTCAGGTAGTCTGGCCAATAGTTGGACAAGAGATTCTGAATGGAGATGTAGGTGGAGGTTTTCAGGGGATACAAATAACCTCTGGGTTCTTTCAGCTTTGGCGAGCATCCGGAATTACTAATGAATTACAACTTTATTGCACTGCAATTGGTGCATTAATTTTTGCAGGGCTAATGCTTTTTGCTGGTTGGTTCCACTATCACAAAGCTGCTCCTAAATTAGCTTGGTTTCAAGATGTTGAATCCATGTTGAACCACCATCTAGCAGGTTTGTTAGGTCTAGGTTCTTTAGGCTGGGCGGGGCATCAAGTACATGTCTCTTTGCCTATTAACCAACTATTAGATGCTGGAGTCGATCCCAAAGAGATACCTCTTCCTCACGAATTTATTTTGAATCGCGACCTTTTGGCTCAATTGTATCCCAGTTTTGCTAAAGGATTAACCCCATTCTTTACCTCAAATTGGTCAGAATATGCAGATTTTTTAACTTTTCGTGGAGGATTAAACCCAGTAACAGGAGGTTTATGGTTGACTGATACTGCACATCACCATTTAGCTATTGGGGTTCTTTTCTTGGTAGCCGGTCATATGTATAGAACTAATTGGGGTATTGGACACAGCATAAAAGAGATCTTGGAAGCTCATAAAGGTCCATTTACGGGTGAAGGTCACAAAGGTCTTTATGAGATCTTAACTACTTCATGGCATGCTCAACTAGCTCTTAACTTAGCCATGTTAGGATCTTTAACCATTATAGTAGCTCATCATATGTATTCGATGCCTCCTTATCCATATTTAGCTACCGATTATGGCACGCAACTTTCTTTATTTACACATCACATGTGGATTGGGGGTTTTCTCGTCGTTGGAGCCGCTGCACACGCAGCGATCTTTATGGTAAGAGATTATGATCCAACTACTCAATACAATAATTTATTGGATCGTGTTCTTCGACATCGCGATGCAATTATTTCACACCTTAACTGGGTATGTATTTTCTTAGGTTTCCATAGCTTTGGCTTATATATTCATAACGATACTACGAGTGCTTTAGGACGTCCTCAAGATATGTTCTCAGATACGGCTATTCAATTGCAACCTATATTTGCCCAATGGATACAAAATACTCATGCTTTTGCTCCTGGCTTGACAGCCCCTAATGCAACAGCAAGTACCAGTCTAACTTGGGGAGGTGGTGACTTAGTAGCAGTAGGTGGTAAAGTAGCTTTATTACCGATTCCTTCAGGAACCGCAGATTTCTTAGTACACCATATCCATGCTTTTACTATCCATGTCACTGTATTAATATTATTAAAAGGTGTTTTATTTGCACGTAGTTCCCGTCTAATACCTGATAAAGCTAATCTTGGTTTTCGTTTTCCTTGCGACGGACCAGGTAGGGGAGGAACTTGTCAAGTTTCTGCATGGGATCATGTTTTCCTAGGGTTGTTTTGGATGTACAACTCCATCTCAGTAGTTATATTCCACTTCAGTTGGAAAATGCAGTCTGATGTTTGGGGGAGTATAAGCGATCAAGGTGTGGTAAGTCACATTACTGGAGGAAACTTTGCACAGAGTGCAACAACTATTAATGGATGGCTTCGTGATTTTTTATGGGCACAGGCTTCTCAAGTTATTCAATCTTATGGTTCTTCATTATCTGCATATGGTCTTTTATTCTTAGGTGCTCACTTCGTTTGGGCTTTCAGTTTAATGTTTCTATTCAGCGGTCGTGGATATTGGCAAGAACTCATCGAATCTATCGTTTGGGCTCATAACAAATTGAAAGTTGCTCCTGCTATCCAGCCTAGAGCCTTGAGTATTGTACAAGGACGTGCTGTAGGAGTAGCTCATTACCTTCTGGGTGGGATTGCCACAACATGGGCGTTCTTCCTAGCAAGAATTATTTCAGTAGGATAATGGCTAGGAGGATTTGAAAAGCATTATGGCATCAAGATTTCCAAAGTTCAGCCAGGGCCTATCTCAAGACCCAACTACTCGTCGTATTTGGTTTGGTATTGCTACCGCACATGACTTTGAGAGTCATGATGATATGACTGAAGAACGTCTTTATCAGAAGATTTTTGCTTCGCACTTCGGTCAATTAGCCATTATATTTCTTTGGACCTCTGGGAATTTATTTCATGTGGCTTGGCAAGGTAATTTCGAAGCATGGGGACAAGATCCTTCACATGTGAGGCCTATTGCTCATGCAATTTGGGATCCTCATTTTGGTCAACCAGCGGTAGAAGCTTATACCCGAGGAGGAGCTCCAGGTCCCGTTAATATTGCTTATTCCGGCGTGTATCAATGGTGGTATACCATCGGTTTACGTACGAATCAAGATCTTTATACTGGAGCTATATTCTTGTTAGCTCTTTCTGCTTTGTTTTTGATAGCAGGTTGGTTACATTTACAACCTAAATGGAAACCAGGTCTTTCCTGGTTCAAAAACGCTGAATCTCGTCTCAATCATCATTTGTCGGGACTTTTTGGAGTAAGTTCTTTAGCTTGGACCGGACATTTGGTTCATGTTGCTATTCCCGAATCGAGAGGAGAGCATGTAAGATGGGATAATCTTTTAACTGCATTACCACATCCCCAAGGGTTAGGACCGTTTTTCGCGGGTCAATGGAGTGTTTATGCACAAAATCCTGATTCAACTAATCACTTATTTGGTACTTCTCAAGGAGCGGGTACTAGTATCCCAACCTTTCTAGGAGGATTTCATCCACAAACTCAAAGTTTGTGGCTAACTGATATTGCTCATCATCACTTAGCTATTGCAGTTGTGTTCATTATCGCTGGTCACATGTATCGAACTAATTTTGGTATTGGACATAGCATAAAAGAAATTTTGGAAGCTCATACTCCTCCAGGAGGTAGGTTGGGACGTGGACATAAAGGACTTTATGATACAGTTAATAACTCTCTCCACTTCCAATTAGGTCTTGCGCTAGCTGCTTTAGGAGTAATTACCTCTTTGGTAGCTCAACATATGTATTCTCTACCTGCTTATGCGTTTATAGCACAAGATTTCACTACCCAAGCTGCTTTGTATACTCATCATCAATACATCGCTGGATTTATTATGACAGGTGCTTTTGCTCATGGCGCCATATTCTTTATCAGAGATTATAACCCAGAACAAAATAAAGATAATGTATTGGCAAGAATGTTAGAACATAAAGAAGCAATAATATCTCATTTAAGCTGGGCTAGTCTATTTCTAGGTTTTCATACGTTAGGACTTTATGTTCATAACGATGTTATGTTAGCTTTTGGTACTCCGGAAAAACAAATCCTGATTGAGCCCGTATTTGCTCAATGGATACAATCTGCTCACGGTAAGACTTTATATGGTTTCGACGTACTTCTATCCTCAGTCGATGGTCCAGCATTCAATTCTGGTCAGAGCTTATGGTTACCCGGGTGGCTGGATGCTGTAAACAATAATAGCAATTCATTATTCCTAACAATTGGACCCGGAGACTTCTTAGTTCATCATGCTATTGCTTCAGGTTTACATACTACTACATCAATTTCAGTTAAAGGTGCTTTAGATGCACGTGGTTCTAAATTAATGCCAGATAAAAAAGAATTTGGTTATAGTTTTCCTTGCGATGGTCCGGGGAGAGGCGGTACTTGCGATATTTCAGCATGGGATGCCTTTTATTTAGCTGTCTTTTGGATGTTAAACACGATAGGTTGGGTCACTTTCTATTGGCATTGGAAGCATATAACTCTATGGCAAGGAAATGTGGCGCAATTTGATGAGTCTTCTACTTATTTAATGGGATGGTTGAGAGATTACTTATGGTTAAACTCTTCACAACTTATTAATGGTTATAATCCTTTTGGTATGAACAGTTTGTCTGTCTGGGCATGGATGTTCTTATTTGGTCATCTCGTCTGGGCCACCGGATTTATGTTTCTTATATCCTGGCGTGGCTATTGGCAAGAGCTTATTGAGACTTTAGCATGGGCTCATGAACGTACACCTTTAGCTAATTTAGTACGCTGGAAAGATAAGCCAGTAGCTCTTTCTATCGTCCAAGCACGATTAGTAGGATTAACTCATTTTTCCGTAGGTTATATCTTTACGTATGCAGCATCTTCAATCGCTTCCACATCAGGGAGATTCGGATAATACTTTTCCCTCATAGCAAAAGTGATTAGATTGAGCCTACCATTAATATACAAGCCAATGGTAGGCTTAAATTTTTTCTCCTCCGTCTGCTATTAGCAGGAAATAAATAATGAATGAGAGTCCTTCGATTCCATCTCAAAAGTGATTCAAAAAATTAATTTAGTTATTCTTAACGAAATCTTATGGCAGGAATATGGCAAAAAAAAGTCTTATTGAACGGGAGAAAAAGAGGAAGATATTGGTACAGAAATATAAGTCTATTCGTCAATCTTTGAAGAACGAAATAAAAGATGCTTCCTCTTTGGAAGAAATATTGGCAATTCATAAGGAATTACAATCTTTACCACGTAACAGTGCACCGACACGTCTCCATCGTCGTTGTTTTTTGACCGGAAGACCTAGATCTAATTATCGAGATTTTGGTTTATCAAGACATGTACTCCGTGAAATGGCACACACATGTTTGTTGCCTGGAGTAACAAAATCTAGTTGGTAATTGAGTAGTAATTTTGAGCAGCATTCCAAAAGGAAAAATCTATCTCATAATTACATCATATATTCAACGTAATTATTATATTAATTATAATAATTGCAATGGATATATTGCGCGCGGGGTAGAGCAGCTTGGTAGCTCGCAAGGCTCATAACCTTGAGGTCACGGGTTCAAATCCTGTCTCCGCAAATGAAATACAAATATACGAATAGAAACAACCCATATTTGTTTGATCTTCGTTGTTTGTGATGTGGGTTAAAAAACAGAAATGTTTGGAGTTAACCGACTCATCCTATCACCAACAATTCATAATATTGAATAATTAAATTGTTCCGAATCCACTCCTATACTAAATTCTTCATAATTCCATTTTTACAAAACATTAGTTTCTTTTTTTATCACCCCGAAAAAATCTTATTCATTCCATTCACTACATGTTCTATATATGTAGAAATGTAGATAGATAATATTTAGTAGTTATTAGATGGAGATGTAATTTTTAGTACCACCTCATTCATTTTTGAGTAAATTTACGATACTTCTCCTATAAGATACTGAAGCTAGATTTATTCCGGAATTAACAAAATTATTTCCATACCGAATGAAATAAATTTTTTCCTCAGTATCGATCTATTTCTGGAATAGACAATATACATCGTCTATTGCCTGTACAATATATTTGTATCGTAATCTGTCAAAAATTAAGCCCTTTTAACTCAGTGGTAGAGTACCGCCATGGTAAGGCGTAAGTCGTCGGTTCAAATCCGATAAAGGGCTAATCACATAATAGATTATGGATTAAAAATCAAATCTAGAATTTTGACTGATTGTTAGAATAATTTGAATGTTCCACAAAGCACATAACATTGGAAAAAGAATTTTATGAGTCCAATTTATTAGTAAAATGTGGAATAGAGACGAAAAAAAATTCGTTATAATTAGAAGTTCTTAACTCTATTTTTTTCTGTTCCATAAATTTTATGTATCTAACCACGAAACTTGATGAGAATGAAAAATAATAATATTATGTGACAATCACATGATTAGTAATATATTACTGAAATTTGAGATAAGAATACGATGTTGAAGGAAGATTTTTTAAGTCTCATTCTTTCCTCGGATGTCGAGAATCAATATAATCATCAAGAAAGAAAGAAAGATAAATATATAAATAAATATAATCTCTAGTGTTATTTATGAATTAGCTACTCTAATATCAGAATTTATTAAAGACTATCACCTCAATATTTATTATATTCTTTGACAAGAATCATATTATCAATTCTTTATATACGAGACAATTGGTTGTGATTCCTTAATGAATATTGTCCCGAAATTATTACAGAGATTATTTCAAAACAATTTGAAGAATAGAAAAAAATAATATATATATATTTTTTTTCTATTCTTTGCTTTTCGTAGGATATAACGTTGTTCCATACAGTATTGAAATAATATTATTTGTTCATTGCTATTAGATCGATCCGAGGAAAAGGAAAACTTCTAAACGTAAGAGAACTTTCAATATATCTTGAAAATTGGTAGAATAATCTCATAAGGATGTGAAAAAGCTAACTAGTCCTAAGCTTTATCCGATTTATCAACCAACCAATTAGATGATGAACTGGAAAGAGCAAAAGCTATATCCTTGCTTCTTATCTATCATTAGTCTCATTTGAAAAATATATTTGAAAAATATAAAACTAACGAGAACATACTTTGATGTTGAAGAAATAAATCATCCTATTGATTATTTAATGAGAGAGAGGTAGATCCGAGAATTCCGGATTAATTGGGATTTCCGAGATAGATTACTGAGATCGGTAAAAATCTGCTGGGCAGAAAAGAAAAGCTAACCTACCCTCTAAGAATTAATTAATTAATCAAATTATTCCAAGACTAGATATAACGTGATATTGGATGATTAAATAATAACTCCTTATAGTTTTTCATATCTTTTATGGTCTTATTGGAGAATCTTTATATTCCTAATTAGTATTTTAAATATTAGCCCTAATATAAGATTCTTTAGAAGGGATAAGAATATGATTTTTCAAAGAATAAGTTATCATATTCGTTCTCTAACAAGGTGCTTAGAAATGGTTGAAGCAATTGAATAGGAGAATCATTATGACTATAGCCATTGGGAAGTCTTCCAAAGAACCAAAAGATTTATTCGATAGTATGGATGACTGGCTAAGGAGAGACCGTTTCGTTTTCGTAGGTTGGTCCGGTCTATTGCTTTTCCCGTGTGCTTATTTCGCTTTAGGTGGTTGGTTCACTGGTACAACCTTTGTAACTTCATGGTATACTCACGGATTAGCTAGTTCGTATTTAGAGGGTTGTAATTTCTTAACTGCTGCAGTTTCGACTCCCGCTAATAGTTTAGCACACTCTCTCTTACTATTATGGGGTCCTGAAGCACAAGGAGATTTTACTCGTTGGTGTCAATTAGGTGGTCTATGGACCTTTGTTGCTCTTCACGGCGCTTTCGGTTTAATAGGCTTCATGTTACGCCAATTCGAACTTGCTAGATCTGTACAATTGCGTCCTTATAATGCAATTGCTTTTTCTGGCCCAATTTCTGTTTCCGTGTCTGTATCCCCGATTCATCCCCTAGGTCAATCCGGTTGGTTTTTTGCGCCTAGTTTTGGTGTAGCAGCTATATTTCGATTCATCCTATTCTTCCAAGGTTTTCATAACTGGACTTCGAACCCATTCCATATGATGGGCGTTGCTGGAGTATTAGGTGCTGCACTTTTATGTGCCATCCATGGTGCTACAGTAGAAAATACTTTATTTGAAGATGGTGATGGTGCAAATACATTCCGTGCTTTCAACCCAACCCAGTCTGAAGAGACTTATTCAATGGTTACTGCTAATCGTTTTTGGTCTCAAATTTTTGGTGTTGCTTTTTCCAACAAACGTTGGTTGCATTTCTTTATGCTATTTGTACCAGTTACTGGTTTATGGATGAGTGCCATTGGAGTAGTTGGTCTAGCGTTAAACTTGCGTGCATATGATTTCGTTTCGCAAGAGATTCGTGCAGCAGAAGATCCTGAATTTGAGACTTTCTACACAAAGAATATTCTTTTGAATGAAGGTATTCGTGCTTGGATGGCAGCTCAGGATCAGCCTCATGAAAACCTTGTATTCCCTGAGGAGGTTCTACCCCGTGGAAACGCTCTTTAATGGAACTTCATCTTTAGGTGGTCGTGACCAAGAAACCACAGGTTTCGCTTGGTGGGCTGGTAATGCCCGTCTTATTAACTTGTCTGGTAAGTTACTTGGTGCTCATGTAGCTCATGCTGGATTGATTGTATTTTGGGCCGGGGCAATGAACTTATTCGAGGTAGCTCACTTTGTCCCGGAAAAGCCTATGTATGAACAAGGATTGATTCTACTTCCCCATTTAGCAACTTTAGGATGGGGAGTAGGTCCTGGTGGAGAAGTTATAGATACTTTTCCATACTTTGTATCTGGAGTACTTCATTTAATATCTTCTGCTGTTCTAGGTTTTGGAGGTATTTATCACGCACTTATTGGCCCTGAAACTTTAGAAGAATCTTTTCCATTCTTTGGTTATGTTTGGAAAGATAAGAACAAAATGACCACCATTCTAGGTATTCACTTAATTCTGTTAGGTGCTGGTGCTTTTTCATTAGTGTTCAAAGCTCTATATTTTGGAGGTGTATATGATACATGGGCGCCTGGAGGTGGGGATGTAAGAAAGATTACGAACCTTACTCTTAGTCCAAGTGTTATATTCGGTTATTTACTCAGATCTCCATTTGGTGGAGAAGGATGGATTGTGGGTGTAGACAATTTAGAAGATATAATTGGCGGCCATGTTTGGTTGGGATCCATTTGTATTTTCGGTGGGATCTGGCACATCCTAACCAAACCTTTTGCATGGGCTCGTCGTGCTTTTGTATGGTCTGGAGAAGCTTACTTGTCATATAGTCAAGGAGCTCTTTCTATTTTCGGTGTTACCGCTTGTTGTTTCGTCTGGTTCAATAACACAGCATACCCCAGTGAGTTTTATGGACCTACTGGTCCAGAAGCTTCTCAAGCTCAAGCATTCACTTTCTTAGTGAGAGATCAACGTCTTGGAGCTAACATCGGATCTGCTCAAGGACCTACTGGTTTAGGTAAATATCTTATGCGTTCTCCTACAGGAGAAATAATCTTCGGAGGAGAAACAATGCGTTTTTGGGATCTTCGTGCTCCATGGTTGGAACCACTAAGGGGTCCTAATGGCTTAGATCTGAGTAAGTTGAAGAAGGATATACAACCTTGGCAAGAACGACGCTCAGCGGAGTATATGACTCATGCTCCTTTGGGTTCTCTAAACTCTGTAGGTGGAGTAGCTACCGAAATCAATGCTGTAAACTATGTCTCTCCTAGAAGTTGGTTAGCTACTTCTCATTTCGTTCTAGGATTCTTTTTCTTCGTAGGTCATTTATGGCATGCGGGGAGAGCTCGTGCAGCCGCAGCTGGATTCGAGAAAGGAATCGATCGTGATACTGAACCCGTTCTTTCTATGACACCTCTTAACTAGGCGGAAGATTTATAGGAAGAAGTGACGGAATGATGGGAGAAGAAGAAATTATTCCTAACAAACTTTTCTCCAAAGTTTTTTGAATAGCTCGGCTTACTTAGCCGAGCTATTCATTAGTTTTGATAGGAATAGCTTATTAACGAATCGGAGGAGAGAGAGGGATTCGAACCCTCGATGGTATTGAAACACCATGCCAGTTTTCAAGACTGGAGCCATAAACCACTCGGCCATCTCTCCTATACATTATTCTCTAGTTAAAGAAGTCTAATTGAAGAAGTGAGTATAAATCCCTGGTAAAGGATTATTATTTCACCATCGCTAGTACAGTATCTATATCATAACAATATCTTTCTATATAGTGGAAGAAATTTAAATTCGTTCCTACTATTCCTTTTGGAATAAACTGGATCTGGAAATAGATGATCATCTAGGAGAAAAAAATACTTCATCATGATTTTATGAAGTATATTCAAAATTGAATTATTGAATAATATAGAGTGATAGGGAGAATTTGAATATTCTTCATTATTTTTGATCTAGTTAACATCTTGCTAGATGGGGATCAGATGGTATAATCTTTTGATTTCAAATGCATAGAGAGTCACAACTATGACTATTGCCTTTCAATTGGCTTTGTTTGCATTAATTGCTATCTCATTTCTATCAGTAATTGGTGTGCCCGTTGTGCTTGCCTCTCCCGATGGTTGGTCAAGTAGCAAGAATATTGTATTTTCGGGTGCTTCGTTATGGATTGGATTAGTCTTTTTGGTAGGTATACTTAATTCTTTCATATCTTAGGGCTTAGATCTCCATAATTTAACATACTAAGATCTTTAGTTTCCCCTCCCTAAGTTTACTTTTCCCATCTCAGGTTCACTCTTTTCGGTATGGAAGAAATTTATCTAATGCACATTTTGGGAACTAGAGTTAATTAGTTCCGTCCAAGGGAGGGGAACGTCTTCAGTCTCTTAGAAGGAAATAATAAATTTTGATAAAAAAAATATGTTCCAATCATTCTTTTTTTTATAGATATCGACTAAATGGAGTATCTTACTATTAAGAGAATATATAATCTTTAATAGATATTAGTACCGGTTATTCTGCGGGTATGGTTTAATGGTAAAATGTCTCCTTGCCATGGAGAAAACGCGGGTTCGATTCCTGCTATCCGCACTCTCGAAGGAAAAAATAGAATAGACTATGATTAACAACCTTGAAAATCTAGTAAAATACTTTTTATTTGTGAAGAAAAATTATTAGTTTAATCTCAACTTATTAAGAGGAACTTCTATTTACAAAAAACTTGATCTTTTTTTTTCACCGGACTAGTACCATTGACCTTTCAGTTCGCGTCCGTTATTATCATAACGAGAATACTTAGGTTAGGCCCCCATCGTCTAGTGGCCCAGGACATCTCCCTTTCACGGAGGTGACGGGGATTCGAGTTCCCCTGGGGGTACTTATTAAATAAAATATTTACAAAATAGTTACTTCTTTTTGTTCTCAATCATTGTATTAATCCGATTCGATATTGGAGAAATAGAAACAGACTCAAAATTGGAGTCTTTTTTCTGTTCCTCTTTCTACATGGGTCGATGCTCGAGTGGTTAATGGGGACGGACTGTAAATCCGCTGGCAATGCCTACGCTGGTTCGAATCCAGCTCGACCCAATACAAATGATTATATAGTATATATATATATATATATATATATAGCCAATAGATCAATCGGGATTGACGGGTCTCGAACCCGCAACTTCCGCCTTGACAGGGCGGTGCTCTAACCGATTGAACTACAATCCCAGTAAATAGAGTCTATATACTAGACCTTTATATGTCAATATGATATTGTAATACCTAATAAATATGAGAACTAATTACTAGTGATACCTTAAATTTTGAATGAATATACTTATTTAAGTAATCATTAATGAGTAAAAAAATTATCTATCAAAGATTTTTTTTCGTGTATTCAATTTAATCATTCTCTAGTCGAATCAACGATATGATATTAAAAAATTCAACTATTATTAGTTATAAAGATGTTTGATCTATTAAATAGATTATTCTTGATAGCTTCTATTTCATTAGATTATCGAATCAGATTCTGTAGTGGGTTCATCTTTACAATTCAAATATTAGGAAAAGAATTTTTCAATCCCAATCAATGATGTGCTACTAAGCCTTTTCATTGATCGAAGAGATGATAAAAAATATTTTCAAATAAAAATATTTTTTTGATAAGATAATATCTAAAATCAAGTATTTCAAGGATTTCATCTTATGTTATACTATCTAATTGATATCAAAGAATTGATTCGACCGAGTTAATTGTCTTATTCGTCTTAAAGCATTAATTGAGTATTCAAAAATGGTTGAGTCAATTAGATCTTGCAGAAGAGTAAGAGTCCTTGTCAACGATATCTTCTCCAAGTTAATTTTTAATAATTCGAAAAATAAGAATATGGAAGTAAATATCCTTGCATTTATTGCTACTGCATTGTTCATTCTAATCCCTACTGCTTTCTTACTTATTCTCTATGTTCAAACCGCAGCTCAAAACAATTAAATCAATTCCCAAGTTGTTATACACTTCTTTCCAGCCAAGAAATAACAGAGAAGAAATCTTTCTTAGGTTTTTCGTAAAAAAAAATAAATTTTGTATCGAATACGAATCTTTTGATAGAAAAGACTAGAAAGGTCTATTTGAGATAGCCTCTTCTAGTCCTATTACCATTATATTTCATGAAAATATTTTTTTTTCTCCTATGATTCATATGGAATTGGGTCCTAGTACTACAGTAGGAATAGGACTAATAATGATAGGTATACTCTTGTATGTCCTTAGAAAAAGGGAACCAAATGTATCTAGAGGTGTGATTTCGAATATACTTGTCCAATATCATCTCTTTTCAACATCTTTATCAAATAAAGATGGAACTTGAGAGAGAATAAAATGATTTTTCGGAGGAGGAAAAAACGAAGAAAAATCAATCTATGGCTAAGATAATTTAACAAATTTTTAGGTTACTTCGGAAACTGATACACGAGGGATGAGGAAATTATTATTTCATCCCTTCGTAAGGGATTGAAATCTTTAACGTCTTTTTGGTTCTGCCTCGTTTTCTCTGGGGAATAAAAATAGAATCCATAACCAACGGAGTTAATTTTGGGTCTAAGGATAAATTTTCATAGGAAGAAAAAATCTTTATATATATGACAAGTATATAATAACTAAGCCTAATTTATTAATAATTGATAAATCATTATTATATTACTGAGGTAAGAGACAGTCCAAGAAGTTATAGGAAAACCAACTTGGATCTAGAGTGAAGGAGTAATTATTACTGATATTACCCTTTGCTTAAGCCATAAAGATATCAACGTATCACGTATGGTTTTTAGGGGGGGATATAGCATGAAATAGTCTTAACCTATCCCGATATTACGACTTTTTCTTTTCCTCCATCGGATTGTTGTGTGGAGGGATTCTTATTTTTCAAGGTTGGCGTTTAGATCCTATTCTCTTATTATCTCAAATACTGTTAAGTGGAACTACAATATTTTTTATTGCAGAAAATATAATTTTGCGTGAAAAAAAAATTGATAAAATAGACTTATTATCAAAAAGAGAGAATAAGACTTTATTAGATAATAATAAATTATTGAATTTTTTAAGAAAAGATTTGATTTACAAAGAGATGATATTGGACGAAGAAAAAACATCTCCAAGGGGATGGAAAAAAATTAGTTATACGATCTCTATTTCTTACGGAGATAGAACAAAAGATTCTTCCAATATCCCGAAAAGAAGAAAAATGAATGGTTGGGATTAGTCTCAACCATTCATTTTTCTTCAGAGTTAATCTTGGATGAGAAATAGAAGATTATTTAATAATAATCTTGATCAAAGATCCAAAAATCATTGTTAAATAATCCCATCCTTTATTATAATCCACTCCTTCCCCATACTACGAGTGAGAGAGAGAATGTAAAAACTACCATTGAAGCAGCCCAGGCAATACTAACTATATCCATAATAATGAATCCTAGTTTTTTCAATATACTATTTTATTATAATCAAAATTCTCTCTGTGGTATATGTTAAATCCGAGTAGTTAATAATTTTTGGAAAAAAGAAGCAATATTAGAATAGAAAAGGATAATTTTTATCCATACATTTTTTTCTAATGTAACCAAAACTTAGCCTTCGAAAAAGGTCAGAAATTCATTTCATTATTTCGGAAATTGATATATAATATTACTAGGGTTGTCTATTCGTGACAAATCCAAATACATTTAATGTGACAGGCTATAACATCATATAGAGCATCTCTTTCTGTATCTGGAGTTGAGGTAATAGTCAACCCCGAAGATTTTTTCTCTTTTTTAGGCGACACCCAGATTCGAACTGGGGAATGAAGGATTTGCAGTCCTCTGCCTTACCACTTGACTATGTCGCCTTTTCTCTCTCTATCTCCATAGAGATTAGAAGGATTATCAATAAAAGATATATAGAGTATAACATTTAAGATGGCTATTATCAAGTAATTATTTTTTTTTTTTTCGAGCCCCTTTTTTTTGGGTCCAATGGAAAATCTCACAAATAATACTTCAGTATGTTATTTATTCTTCTTTCTTCTTGCCGAACCGAACTTAAAGAAGAAATAAAAAAAAATTCGATCGAGTCTTTGATTTTTAAAAATCAATAAATAACATTGAATACGGACTATTCTTTCTTTAGGAACTTATTTTCATACCGGAAATAAATTCTTACCACGATATTGAAGGAGAATAAGAAGATGTTTGTACTTCCAGAATTTGGAAGAATTCAATTTGAAGGATTCCAACGTTTCATTCATCAGGACTTAGTCGAGGAACTAACTAATTTTCCCAAGATTGAAGATATAGATCAAGAAGTTGAATTTCGATTATTTGGCGAACGATATAGATTAACAGAACCCTTCATTAAAGAGAGAGATGCTGTATATCAAAGTTTTACATATTCATCCGATTTGTATGTACCGGCTCAATTAATGCGAAGAAGAAATGGAAGGATACAAAGACAAACTGTACACTTTGGAAGTATTCCTTTAATGAATTCTCAAGGAACTTTTGTAATAAATGGAATTGCTAGAGTTGTAATCAATCAAATTTTACGAAGTCCTGGTATTTATTATGATTCCGAACTCGACCATAATGGAAATTCAATCTATACCGGCACGATAATTTCGGATTGGGGAGGAAGATTCAAATTAGAGATTGATGGAAAGAAAAGAATATGGGTTCGTCTAAGTAAAAATCGGAAAGTTTCTATAATAGTCTTATTATTATCTATGGGTTTAAATATGAACGACATCTTGAAGAATGTTCGTTATCCCAATATTTTTTTGAAACTATTCCAAAGACAGGCTGAAAATATTCAATCATATGAAGATGCCATAGTAGAACTTTACAAAAATTTATACTCTGCAGGTGGAATTTTAGTATTTTCAGATTCTATATGTAAGGAGTTACAAACGAAATTTTTTCAACAAAAATTTGAGTTAGGACAATTTGGTCGGCGAAATCTGAATAAGAAACTGAATCTTGATGTGCCTGAAAACGAACATCTTTTATTACCCCAAGACTTATTAGCTGCTGTAGATTATTTAATTGGAGTAAATTATGGAATAGGTACACTCGATGATATAGATGATTTGAAGAATCGACGTGTTCGATCTGTAGCAGATTTATTACGAGAACAATTAAGATTGGCTCTAGATCGTTTAGAAATTTCGATTCGACAAACCATACACACAGTAGCTAGACGTAAACGTTTAGTAACTCCTAAGGGATTAATCACTTCAGCTCCATTGACAACAATTTTTAAAGATTTTTTCGGTTCACATTCTTTATCCCAATTTCTAGATCAAACCAACCCATTGGCGGAGCTAACTCATAAACGAAGATTAAGTTCCTTAGGACCTGGGGGATTGACACGACGAACTGCTAGTTTTCAAGTACGAGATATTCATCCCAGTCACTATGGTCGTATTTGTCCTATCGAGACATCCGAAGGTATGAATGCTGGACTTATTGCATCACTGGCTATTCATGCAAAAGTGAGCGATCGTGGTTCTTTACTAAGCCCTTTTTATAAAATATCCAAGACATTGGGGGAAGAACATATAGTTTATTTATCATCGGAAGAAGATGAATATTATAGAATAGCTACTGGAAATACTTTATCATCAGATCGGGAAATTCGGGAGGAACGAGCTACTCCTGCTCGATATCGACAAGAATTCTTGACCATTGCTTGGAAACAAATCCATTTTCGGAGTATTTTTCCTTTTCAATATTTTTCTATCGGAACCTCTCTTATTCCTTCTCTCGAACACAATGATGCAAACCGTGCTTTAATGGGTTCTAATATGCAACGTCAAGCAGTTCCGCTTTCTCAACCTGAGAAATGTATTGTAGGAACTGGTTTGGAGAGTCAAATAGCCCTGGATTCAGGAAGTGTAATTGTATCCAACCAAGATGGACAGATTGCGTATCTCGATGGTGAAACAATTAGTATATTATTACAAAATGAGAAGATTGTAGATATCAAATCAATAATATATGAACGTTCAAATAATAATACATGTATACATCAAAGACCGGTAGTTTCTCAGGGAGAACGCTTGAGAAAAGGCCAACTGTTAGCAGATGGCGCAGCCACAGTTGGAGGAGAACTAGCTTTAGGAAGGAATATATTAGTAGCTTATATGCCCTGGGAAGGTTATAATTTCGAAGATGCAGTACTTATTAGTGAACGCTTAATATACGAAGATATTTACACCTCTTTTCATATCGAAAGATATGAGATTAATATTTATACAACAAGTCAAGGTCCTGAGAAAATCACTAAAGAGATACCTCATCTTGATAGTTATGTACTTCGTCACTTAGACAATAATGGACTTGTAGTACCAGGCTCTTGGGTCGAGACGGGAGATGTTTTAGTAGGCAAATTAACACCTCAAGAAGCTGAGAATTCATTACGTGCTCCCGAAGGAAAATTATTGCAAGCTATTTTTGGTATTCAATTAGCTAATACGAGAGAGAGTTGTCTCAAAGTACCTATAGGTGGAAGAGGTCGAGTTATTGATGTGAGATGGATTTATGATGAAGATACTTTGCCGAATATTGCAAATATGGTTCATGTATATATTTTGCAAAAACGTAAGATACAAGTAGGCGATAAAGTAGCTGGAAGACACGGTAATAAGGGTATTGTTTCAAAGATTTTACCCAGACAGGATATGCCTTATTTACAAGATGGCACTCCGGTGGATATGATATTAAGCCCTTTGGGAGTACCTTCACGAATGAATGTAGGACAGATCTTTGAGTGTTTGCTCGGTTTAGCAGGAAATATTTTGAAAAGAAATTATCGAATAACTCCTTTCGATGAGAGATACGAACGAGAAGCTTCGAGAAAATTAGTATTTTCTGAACTTCATGAAGCGAGTCAAAAAGCAGATATCCCATGGTTATTCGAACCCGATCATCCTGGAAAAAGTCGATTAATTGATGGACGAACAGGTGATATCTTTGAACAACCTGTTACGATAGGAAAAGCTTATATGATGAAATTGATTCATCAAGTTGATGATAAGATCCATGCACGTTCCAGTGGGCCCTATGCACTTGTCACACAACAACCTCTTCGCGGAAGGTCTAGAGGAGGAGGACAACGAGTAGGTGAAATGGAAGTTTGGGCTTTAGAAGGATTTGGTGTTTCCTACATCTTACAAGAGATGCTTACTATCAAATCTGATCATATTCCAGCTCGTTCTAAACTACTTGGTTCTATTGTAGCTGGAAAATCAATACCTAAACCTAATACTGTTCCAGAATCTTTTCGATTGTTAGTTCGAGAATTACGCTCCTTAGCTGTAAATTTAGATCATAATCTGATATTTGAAAAAGATTTAAGGAAAAAAGTGAAAGATGTTTAATAAAATTTAATTGAAAACTTTCATCTTATGATTCATCACAATAATTATCCACAACTTCGAATTGAATTAGCGTCTCCCGAACAAATCCGTGCGTGGGCTGAAAGAAGATTACCCAACGGAGAAGTAGTTGGACAAGTCACTCAAGCTTCTACTTCCCATTATAAAACACACAAACCAGAGAGAGATGGTTTATTCTGTGAAAAGATTTTTGGACCGATAAGAAGTGGAGTTTGTTCCTGCGGAATCTATCAATCGGTTGACGAAAAAAAAGGGTATTCAAAATTTTGTAAACAATGTGGAGTTGAATTTACAGATTCTCGAGTTCGAAGATATAGAATGGGATACATCAAATTAGCATGTCCGGTAACTCATGTGTGGTATTTGAAACGACTCCCTAGTTATATCGCAAATATTTTGGCTAAACCTCTTAAAGAATTAGAAAACCTAGTATATGGCGATGTGTGACTTGATCGTACGTTTTGATAATTATAGATTGGTATAAGAACTGTCATTCCATTCAGATCGAATGGATGCCTCTCATTTTGACATGTTTCTCAGAAGGAGTAATGTGAAGCTCAAAATCAAAAACAATCTTAATAAGATTGCGAAAGAGGTTTTAGTCTAGGGTTAAAATACATATCTCAATTCACTAATTAGGCTTCGTGAGAAAAAAATATTATTCTTTCATTTCCCTTCCATAGGATGGAACAAATTCAAAAGAGTCTGTTTCGATCAAAGAATATTCTTTTTTTCTGAATGATCCTTCAGAAAATATGGTTATAGAAGCTTATCCATCGCGTATATGTTTCATTCGACGAAGTAACCATCGAAGTGGAGTGAAAACCTAAAGGATGATAGAAAAATCAAACTATAGACAAGAAAATCCCTTTGTATTTCTATTTATATTGAAGGTATTTCTGTAAGGAAATATATCATATCCAGGGAATAAGATTACTCAAGAATCTAATTAATTATCTAGAATCTAATTAATGATCTAGAAGTTATGAAAACAATTTGTGATGTGGAAATAAAAAATTACCTTACTTATAACTTGAGTAATAAGTAGCTATTCCATCTTCAACAAAAGGTGAACTTAAATCAGTATTAATATGTTCATATTTTGGTATAGCTATTTGAGCCGGATGAAAGAAAACTTTCATGTCCGATTCTTAGGGGGGGAATCTTGAGATAACCTATCCCAATCTCTTTCTCGCTAGGCCTATAACTAAAAAACCAAATTTATTGCGATTAAAAGGTTTATGCAATTATGACAATCAGTCATGGATTAAAATTCTTTCCCGCTTTTTCTCTACTCGAGGATTCGAAATATTTCAAGGAAGAGAGATAGCTACGGGAGGGCATGCTATTAAAAAACAATTAGCTAGTTCAGATCTCAAATCTGTGTTTAATAGTGCATATTCGGAATGGAAAGAACTGTCAGAGGTAGAATCTACTGAAGATGAATGGGAAGATCAAACAATTCAGAGAAGAAAAGATTTTTTAATCAGACGAATGAAATTGTCTAAACATTTTCTTCATACGAATATAAAACCAGAGTGGATGGTTTTAGATGTGTTACCTGTTCTTCCTCCCGAACTAAGACCAATGATTGAACTCTCTGAGGGTGATGTCATTACTTCGGATTTTAATGAACTTTATCGAAAGATTATTTATCGGAACAATACCCTTCTCGATCTTTTACTGAAAAGTGCATTTACACCTGAAGGATTAATTATTTGTCAGAAAAAACTAATCCAAGAAGCCGTAGATGCACTTATCGATAATGGTATCCGTGGACAACCACTGAGAGATAGCAATAATAGGCCTTATAAATCTTTTTCCGAGGTGATCGAGGGGAAAGAAGGGCGATTCCGCGAGAATTTACTTGGAAAACGGGTTGATTATTCAGGTCGTTCCGTCATTGTGGTAGGTCCATCTCTTCAATTGCATCAATGTGGGTTACCTCGAGAAATGGCAATAGAGCTTTTTCAATCTTTTGTAATTCGTGGTTTAATTGGACGACATCTTGCTCGTAACTTACGAGATGCCAAGAATATAATCCGAAATAAAGAGATTTTTATCTGGAAAATACTTCAGGAGGTTATGCAAGGCCATCCTGTGCTATTGAACCGAGCGCCTACATTACATCGTTTGGGGATACAAGCATTTCAACCTGTTTTAATTGAAGGACGTGCTATCCGTTTACATCCATTAGTTTGTGGAGGATTTAATGCAGACTTTGATGGGGATCAAATGGCTGTGCATGTACCTTTATCTATCGAAGCTCAAACAGAAGCTCGTGTTCTGATGTTCTCGCATACAAATTTATTGTCTCCCGCTACTGGAGATCCCATTGCTGTACCGAGTCAAGATATGCTTCTTGGACTTTATGTATTAACAATTGAGAATTCCCAAGGGATTTACGGAAATAAATATTACCCAAATGAACGTAAAAAAGATCCTATATCCTCCTTTTCTAGAATACCGTACTTCAGTAATTATGATGATATTCTTCGAGCTAAAGAACAGGAACGGATTGACCTACACAGTCCTTTATGGCTTCGCTGGCAAAAGGATTTGCGTATAATCACTTCGATAACTCGCGAATTACCTATTGAGATTCAATATGAATCTTCTGGAATTAGTTTTCAAATATATGAGAATTATCAGATTAGGAAAGGTCAATCAGAAGATATATTGAGTCTATATATTCTTACAACCGCCGGTCGGATCTTATTCAATCAACAAATAGAAGAAGCGATACAAAGTACTTTGGAAGCTTCTCAAGATCGAAATCAACCATTACTAGCTATAACAATATAAAAAATCTTTTCGAGTCATTCTATTCCTATAAAATGGAAGGTATGAAATAAGAAAGATTTAATAAATTTTTGAGATAGTTCAAGAATGGCTTAAATTTATGGGTCAACTTTGCTTACAAAGAGTTCGAGGTTTATATCATGGCAGATCAAGCTAAGTTACTTTTCTACAATAAAATGATGGATAGAACTGCCATAAAACACCTTATTCGCAGATTAATATCTCATTTTGGAATCACATTTACGGCAAACATCTTAGATCAAATTAAAACTTTAGGTTTTCATCAAGCTACGAATGCATCTATTTCATTAGGTATTGATGATCTTTTGACAGCACCATTGAAGTCATGGCTCATTCAAGATGCAGAAAAACAAGGTTATAGCTCGGAGCAACATCATCGTTATGGAAGTGTACATTCTGTAGAAAAATTACGTCAATTGATCGAAACATGGTATGCTACAAGTGAGTATTTGAAACAGGAAATGAATCCTAATTTTAGGATGACTGATCCCTTAAATCCAGTACATATGATGTCTTTTTCAGGAGCTCGCGGAAGTATATCTCAAGTTCATCAATTAGTGGGTATGAGAGGATTAATGTCAGATCCTCAAGGACAGATTATTGATTCACCTATTCAAAATAATTTTCGTGAAGGATTATCTCTAACAGAATATATTATCTCTTGTTATGGCGCTCGCAAAGGGGTTGTTGATACTGCAGTACGAACCTCAGATGCTGGATACCTCACACGTAGACTTGTCGAAGTAGTGCAACACATTGTTGTGCGAAAAAAAGATTGTGGGACTTTGAGAGGTATCCTTCTGAATTCTAATCGAGATGGGAGGAGATCTATACAACCATTCTCTCAACAACGATTAATTGGCCGTGTCCTAGCAGACAATGTATATGTGAATATGAGATGTATTGCTACGCGTAATCAAGATATTAGTAATGAACTTGCTAGGAGATTAGTAATAAGTCAAGTCCGACAAATCTATATACGATCCCCTTTGACTTGCAAAAGTATGTTCTGCATTTGTCAATTGTGTTATGGTTGGAATCTTACGTATAACAATTTGGTAGAGTTAGGAGAAGCTGTAGGTATTATCGCGGGCCAATCAATAGGCGAGCCGGGAACCCAATTAACTCTAAGGACTTTTCATACTGGTGGAGTTTTTACAGGTGATATCGCGGAACATATACGAACTCCATTCAATGGAATAATTAAGTTCAATGAAGATTTAGTCTATGCCACACGTACACGACATGGGCATCCTGCTTGGCTATGTCAAGACAATCTACCTGTTTCTGTTGAGAGTAAGGAGGAGGTGCATAATTTTATCGTTCCAGCACAAAGTCTGCTTCTGGTTCGAAATAATCAATATGTTGGATCAAAACAGGTTATTGGACAGGTACGGACCACGAAATCTCCTTTGAAAGAGAGAGTTAAGAAACCTATTTATTCCAATTTAGACGGGGAATTACATTGGGATACAACTGTACGTCACCTATCTGAACATATACATAATAATATTCATCGTGTAGTTAAATCAGGTCATATATGGATATTATCGGGAAAGCTCCATAACCTGAGTAAAACATTTTTATTCTTTTATCAAAATCGGGATAAAATTCATGTTCAATCTCCTCCTATTACGAACTATAAATCGCTTCCTAAATTTTCAGAGAAGGATAATAAAAGAGACCCTGATTCTATTGATTCAAATATCGCCAAAAGAGAAAGTCAAACTTCTAGCTTCGAGTTTAGTTTCTCCAAAATCACTCCAAATCCTTCCGATTCGACTATTATTCTTTCTAATATCGAGTTGAAAAGAAACAGAAGAAAAAACAGGGTTATTCTCTTAGTAGGACAAGTAAAAAGCCAATACGGAAAAAAATCTTATAGTAGTTTTGTTCTTGACATACCTAACAATGGGATCTTGAATCAAGATGATATTTTAGCAATCTCTGAGAGTCCTCAATATCAAACTGAGATATCAGGAATTATCAAATATGGTACTATAAAAGTTGATTCGGTTGGAAAAAGAGAATATATTGGGGATAATGAAAAAACAACCACTTTTAGATCGAGATATAAGATTCTTAAAAGAGGTAACTTCTTTCTTATTCCCGAAGAAGTATATACCATTTATCAACCCTCTTCGCATATCTTCGTATCCAATAATAGTATTATCGAACCAGGTACACAAATCACTTTTAATATCACTAGTCGAAGAGGTGGGTTGGTCCAGATTAAGAAGGTACGAAAGAGTTTTGAAATACGAATATTGCCTGGAAATATCTATTATCCGAAGCGATTACATAAAATATCTAAACAAACTGATATTTTAATCCCACCAGGTCAAAAAATCTTTGACGAATTCAAATCTGATAATTGGATTTATCTTCAATGGATTACACCCTATAGAAAGAAAACGTTTCTTCCAGTTAGACCTGTTCTAGAATACATTATATCTAACCATTCGTTTATAGAAATTCCTTCTACTTTTATTTATTCGAGATACAGAAACGTAATACAAATTCAAGCTGCTGAATATATCTTCTACGAAGATGGTGAAGAAGTTCGAATAAGAAACAATACAAGTAGTATTCAATTAGTTCAAACTTGTTTAGTAGTAAATTGGAAAGAACCATCTATTGTTAGAGTAGCTTATGTTTCTTCCATTGGGATAAGATTTAATAATATTCTAAAGACTTTTCTCCAAATTAGTTTAATTGAATTCTCCAATGCGTATGTTGAAAAAGGAAATAGTAGAGCTTCATTGAAATGTCTTTTTAGTAATCAACCTTTCTATGCAAATAATGCAAATAATCATTTGTTGAGTCAATTCCCAATTAATCATCCTGGTGTTGTTCGTAGATTGAGTGATCAAGGGACAGATAGATCTTTCGTGGTTTTATTGCCATCTGATTTATGTCAAAGTTTTTATTCCCCATGCCATGATGGTCGAAATCGGAGTAAGCAAAAATTTGAATTGAAATATAAAATTTCTTTCTGTGAAAAAGCAATCTCTGAGCGATCAAATACTCTTTTTTTATCTTTTAACAGGAATAAATTTTTGAAACTGAAAGAGAAATTAACAAATTCTTTTTCATCATTTGATCATCATTGTATGATGCAAACGACGGAAAGATTAGGTCTTCTGGGAACCGTACATAGTATTGCTCATTATTCGTTATATTCCCATCGGATATTTGACAAAAATTTTGTTCTATCCAAAGATAATTTTGTTCTATCCAAAGATTTAGATATTGATAATTCAGAAGCTTTTTCTCAAAAATCCAATTGGTATATTCTAGATGAAAATAGAGTTATATGTGGATTCGATCTAATAGATTCTACTCAAGAGGATTTGTCGAATCGGCCTCATCATTCATGCGTCCTTTGTGACGTAATAATCCCATTTGTTAATCTCGGACAATTCATTTGCGAGGGTGTATCTTTATATGAACATGAAACATCTTATCAATCCGGTCAAATTATAGCTATTTATCAAGAATCTGTAATGATTAGATTGTCCAAACCTTATTTAGCTACTAAAGGAGCAACTGTTCATAGTAATTATGGAGATATTCTGAAAGAAGGAGATACGCTAATAACCTTAATATATGAGAGATTAAGATCTGGAGATATTATCCAAGGTCTTCCTAAAGTTGAGCAATTACTAGAAGCTCGTTCAATCAATTCAGTCTCATTAGATTTAGAAAAGAATTTTCTATTCTGGAATAATACTATGACAAGGTTGATTGGAAACTTTTGGAGTCATTTTCTCGGTGTTAAAATGAGTATAGAGCAATGTCAAATGGTTTTGGTTAATAAGGTTCAAAAAGTTTATCGATCCCAAGGAGTTCAAATCTCTGATAAACATATCGAGATTATTGTGCGACAAATGACATCTAAAGTAATAACTTTAGAAGATGGAATGGCTAATGTTTTTTCACCCGGAGAACTTATTGAATTATCACGAGCACAAAGAATGAATCGTGCGTTGAAGGAATCGATTTCTCATAAACCTATCGTATTGGGAATGACAAAAGCATCTCTTAATACTACCAGTTTTATATCAGAAGCAAGTTTTCAAGAAACTACCCGAGTATTAGCTAGAGCTGCTTTGCAGGGTCGAATTGATTGGTTAAAAGGCTTGAAAGAAAATGTTGTTCTCGGCAGTGTAGTTCCTACAGGAACTGGAAGTCGAGAAGTTATTTGTCAAATAAATATAGAAAAACGAAAAGAGCTTAGTTTGATAGAAACAAAAAATGATAAAATTTTTATTAGCAAAATAAGAGATATTTTCTTCTATCACGAAAAAGTATCTATTTCTAAAAATTCCAAATATATTCATATGAGACTAAAAAAACCAGTATTAAAGGAGATAGATATTTAGCATATCTCTAATTGTATGGTCAAGTGAATCAATCAATTGAATCTCATTCATGATCGAAAGATCTCAAGGCTTTAAGAGATCTTATTAGAATAATATTCTTTATAATTTTCTGATATTTCCGAGAAAAACAATGCAACAAAAGAATTGGAATATTAATTTGGAAGAGATGATGGAAGCAGGAATTCATTTTGGTCATCGGACTCAGAAGTGGAATCCCAAGATGTCGCCTTATATCTTTACGGAAAGAAAAGGTGTTCATATCCTAAATCTGACTCAAACTGCTCGGTTTTTATCTGAAGCTTGCGATTTAGTATTTAATGCAGCAAATGAGGGAAAACAATTTTTGATAGTAGGTACAAAATACCAAGTATCTGATTTAATAGCATCAGCCGCAATAAAAGCTCGATGTCATTATGTAAACCAAAAATGGCTTGGTGGTATGTTAACAAATTGGTCTACCATAGAAACACGTCTCCAAAGATTTCAAGATTTGGAGAATAAAGCAAATACAGGAGGATTTAATCGACTTCCAAAGAGAGAGGCAGCAATATTGAAGAGACAGTTATCTCAATTGCAAAAATATCTTGGCGGGATTAAATATATGATAGATCTACCTGATATTGTAATAATAGCTGATCAACACAAAGAATCTACAGCTATCAAAGAATGTATCAATTTAGGTATTCCCACAATTTGTGTTGTTGATACGGATTGTGATCCAGATCTTACAGATATTCCGATTCCAGCTAATGATGATGCACGATCTTCAATAAGATGGATCTTGAACGAATTAACGTTTGCAATTCGTGAAGGTCAATCTAACTATATGCTCTCAAAGGATTCCTAAGTTATTTATTACTTCCAAACCTAGAAATCTATTGAAATAACGAAAAATTTTCTATTTTTCGAGATATAGTATATAATCTTATTGCAAAAACGATTCGCTATGTCTCTAGAATATTCATTATTTAGATATTGAAATAATAGATTATTCGTTCAGAATTGTTTTCTTCCAAGTCAATCTCTAAGAGGGAGGTAATATGGATATTGAACAACCTTCTATTAACGTAATAAACAGTTTATATCAAATATCAGGTGTTGAGGTAGGTCAACACTTCTATTTGCAAATAGGCAATTTTCAAGTTCATGCACAAGTTCTTATAACGTCCTGGGTCGTAATTGCTATATTATTAGGTCTTTCCATCGTAGCTACTCGAAATTTACAAACCATTCCAACGGGTAGTCAAAATTTTATTGAATATGTTCTTGAATTTATTCGAGACTTGACCCGGACTCAAATAGGGGAAGAGGAATATCGTCCGTGGGTTCCTCCTATCGGAACAATGTTTTTGTTTATTTTCGTTTCCAACTGGTCAGGTGCTCTTTTTCCCTGGCGAATCATTCAATTACCTCACGGAGAATTAGCTGCCCCTACGAATGATATTAATACCACCGTTGCACTAGCTTTGCTTACATCAGTAGCATATTTTTATGCGGGTCTGCATAAGAGGGGTTTAAGTTACTTTGGTAAGTATATCCAACCAACTCCGGTACTTTTACCAATCAATATTTTGGAAGATTTTACCAAACCCTTATCACTTAGTTTTCGACTTTTTGGAAATATATTAGCTGATGAATTGGTAGTAGCTGTTCCAATTTCTTCAGTACCTTTGGTGGTTCCTATACCGATGATGTTCTTGGGATTATTCACAAGTGCTATTCAAGCTCTGATTTTTGCAACTTTAGCTGCAGCTTATATAGGAGAATCTATGGAAGGTCATCATTAATCAAATCTATTCTTTGGATAGACCATTATTCAAAATCATTGTACTTAAGATCTAATATGATAAAGCGATTTATTAAAGTAATAAGAACTATTTTTAATGTATAATAGAATGATACTCTTTATTCCCTAGATAAAAAATCTGGATGAATACTAAGAATATATATTTTTATCTCTTTTATCTCCCAAGAAGAAGAGATGTAGATTCTTAGTATTCATGTCAGAGAAGAAATATATACATAAGACGAATAAACAAGTTTTCAATTGGAAGTTAATCAATTATAATTGATCCGCAAGATGTTCTAGAATAGAATAATTCCTATTTCTTCATCTCTCTTCCAGAGATAGAAATAATATCTATTAAAAAATGTATCTCAGAATAATCTTTTGAAGAGTCAGATGGAATCGATCTTTTTTAATCCAACATCACAGTTTAATTTAATCCATATCTTTTTAACCCAATTGATATAATCTGATTAAAACCAAGGTTATGGAAAGAAAAATATTCATTCATCGAATGATATTATCACTTTAATAAGAGATATTTGACTCACTAATTGCTTCAACCAGATTATCCCGATATTTTAGTAAGTAAGATATAGAAGATTCTTGTGATATAACTATTTATTTCTTTAGTAAAAGGAGATTATTATGAACCCTTTGGTTTCTGCGGCTTCTGTTATTGCCGCTGGATTAGCTGTAGGTCTTGCTTCCATCGGACCTGGTGTCGGTCAAGGTACTGCAGCAGGTCAAGCTGTAGAAGGTATTGCGAGACAACCAGAAGCAGAAGGTAAAATTCGAGGTACATTATTGTTAAGCTTAGCGTTTATGGAAGCTTTAACTATTTATGGATTGGTTGTAGCTTTAGCACTTTCATTCGCAAATCCTTTTGTTTAATCCGAAGCATATTATAAATTTCATATACTTGAAAAACCCTCCTCTAATAATTCCATCGGATTAGTCAATTCTTTAGGGGAGGGAACTAGTAATAATAGAAGAGCACTGGGTTCCCTCCTTCTATCTAGTTGAAAAAAAAAATTGAAAAAAAAATATTATTGATTTCTGTAGAAGGTAGTGTAGCAAGCAAATTATTTGTCTAATCCTATTTTGAAAGGATTCATATTTGGGATTAAGAGGGTCTCTTCGTCTAAATCTATGATTTCAAATAGGTTTTAGGAGAGAAAGACTATTCAAAATTTAGATAGCCTTTTATGGGATATTTTATGGTATATAGGATGTTAAAAATATGATTCATTTGAATATACTTTATTGGCCCCCTGCTGGAGGTTTCGGTTTAAATACCAATATCTTGGAAATCAATATAATAAACTTAGCTGTGGTGTTAGGTGTATTAATCTATCTCGGAAAGGGAGTGTGTGCGGGTTGTATATTCGAATGATATAACTGGATCTTTCCAGTTGCATCTCATATAAAATGAAGTGCAAATTCCCAACGAATGACTTATTTGAGAGAAATATATAAGAACTAGAGCATTTCGTAACATCGGGAGAAATTTTTTCTCTCCCAACTCGAATGGGAATATTATTAATATGGTTAAAGCTAAACTGCTTGAAGTCTAAGCAATAACTGGGGTTTTCTTTCCCCCACTGTGTAAAGGTATGAATACATGGTCGGAGAATTTTTTTGATATATAACACTCATATCAAAGATGTTTTAATTATTTCCGGAATAATTATTCTCCCCCCAAATTAACCGGGAGCGGTTTACGATGCTGAATTGACAACCTATATAAAATAAAGATTATTCGGAAAGAACAACTTTGCTGACAATGAAAAAAATAATCTTGTCAGAAGAACCCTCGAGAATCTTCAGGTTCTATTAATTCCATTACAATTCAAATTGGAAAAGAGGATATGAATAAAGAGGGCAAGTTCGTGGAAACAATAAATCTTTCTGTCTCATTGGAAAGCACGAGCAGGAAAGCCGAATGAATCGAAAGATTCATGTTCGGTTTGGGAAGGGATTATTAATCCGTGAAAATCAGCGATCTATAATCTACTTTCATTAAACAATTTATTAGAGAATCGTAAGCAAACAATCTTAAGTACCATTCGTGATGCGGAAGAACGATATGAAGAAGCTACTGAGAAGCTTAACCAAGCTCGAACTCGTTTGCAACAAGCAAAAGTGAAAGCAGATGAAATTCGTGTAAATGGACTTACACAAATGGAAAGAGAGAAACAGGATTTGATAAATGCTGCGGATGAAGATTCAAGGAGATTAGAAGATTCTAAAAATTCTACTATTCGTTTTGAGGAACAACGAGCAATCGAACAAGTTCGACAACAGGTCTCTCGACTTGCTTTAGAGAGAGCTCTAGAGAGTCTAAATACCCGTTTGAATAATGAATTGCACTCACGCATGATTGATTATCATATTGGCCTACTTAGGGCCATGGAAAGCACAACTGATCAGTTCTTATAGGTCTTATTTTTCAAAAGATAATTGATAGATACTAATGGTAAACACAAATATTCGACCTGACGAGATTAGCAGTAGTATCCGTAAAGAAATCGAAGGATATACTCAAGAAGTAAAAGTGGTTAATGTTGGTACTGTTCTTCAAGTAGGAGATGGTATTGCCCGTATCTATGGTCTTGATAAAGTAATGGCAGGTGAATTGGTAGAATTCGAAGATGGTACAGTAGGCATTGCTCTGAATTCAGAGTCAGATAATGTGGGAGCTGTTTTAATGGGGGATGGCTTAACCATACAGGAAGGGAGTTCTGTCAAAGCAACAGGTAAGATTGCTCAAATACCAGTCAGTGATGCCTATTTAGGTCGTGTCGTAAATGCTCTAGCTCAACCTATTGATGGTAAAGGTCAAATCCCAGCTTCTGAGTCTAGACTCATTGAATCTCCTGCTCCAGGTATTATTTCGAGACGTTCCGTATATGAACCCATGCAAACAGGACTTATTGCTATTGATTCTATGATACCTATAGGACGTGGTCAACGCGAGTTAATTATTGGAGACAGACAAACAGGTAAAACAGCAGTAGCTACGGATACTATTTTGAATCAGAAAGGTCAAAATGTTATATGCGTCTATGTAGCCATCGGTCAAAAAGCCTCTTCTGTCGCTCAAGTAGTAAATAACTTTGAAGAGCGCGGTGCCATGGAATATACGATTGTGGTGGCAGAAGCTGCAAATTCTCCCGCTACCTTGCAATATCTTGCTCCTTATACCGGGGCAGCTTTAGCTGAGTACTTCATGTATCGTAAACAGCATACTCTGATCATTTATGATGATCTTTCCAAACAAGCACAAGCTTATCGACAAATGTCTCTTCTATTACGAAGACCACCCGGGCGAGAAGCTTATCCAGGAGATGTCTTCTATTTGCATTCCCGTCTTTTGGAAAGAGCAGCTAAATCAAGTTCCCAATTGGGAGAAGGAAGTATGACTGCTTCACCTATTGTTGAAACTCAAGCTGGAGATGTCTCAGCGTATATTCCTACCAATGTAATTTCTATTACTGATGGACAAATATTTCTATCAGCTGATTTATCCAATGCTGGAATTCGACCTGCAATTAACGTTGGGATTTCCGTATCTAGGGTAGGTTCGGCCGCTCAGATTAAAGCGATGAAACAAGTAGCTGGTAAATTGAAATTAGAATCAGCTCAATTTGCAGAATTAGAAGCTTTTGCACAATTTGCTTCCGACCTTGATAAAGCCACTCAAAATCAATTGGCAAGAGGTCAGCGTTTACGTGAGTTGCTTAAACAATCTCAATCAGCTCCATTGGCTGTGGAAGAACAAGTAGCTACTATCTATACCGGAGTAAATGGATTTTCGGATAAATCAAAGGTTGAGCAAGTAAAAAGATTCTTGGTTCAGTTACGTGAATATATAACAACGAATAAACCTCAATTTGGCGAGATTATACGTTCTACTAAGATGTTTACGGAACAAGCAGAAAATATTCTTAAAGAAGCTATTGAAGAACATATTGAACTCTTTTTACTTCAGGAGAAATAAAAAATAGCTCGCTCATTATTGAATAGAAATAATCAAGAATAGATTGAAATACATTGTTAATGACAATATTTCAATCTCTAATTAAGATTCTTACGTCCAATAGGATTTGAACCTATACTAAAGGTTTAGAAGACCTATGTCCTATCCATTAGACGATGGACGCTTCTATCTGTTCAGTAGAATATGAAGCTGTTCAGTAGAATATGAAGGATATATCGTAAACAAACACTATTATTTGTTTACGATATATCTAGAGAATCGGAGAAAATGAGAAGCCGATAGAATGGTATCTTGAGTTGACAAATTCTCAAATTCTTTTGTCTCTCTCTTTATTTCTTACTACAAAGGATTGAGAGAACATTACGTCGATTGATTGGATATTATCAGCGGGTAGCGGGAATCGAACCCGCATCACTAGCTTGGAAGGCTAAGGGTTATAGTCGATAATAGCTATATTATCTCTAATTCAGAACCGAACATGAAAGTCTCTTTTCATTCGGCTCCTTTACGGGGAAAAAAAAAATTTCTTTCTCTATTTGATTTTTTATTGAAAGAATCGTATCCGTAACATCTATGTCAGTCGATCCATATCTCAAAATTTTAGATATACACTTTCTAGATGATCCCTGTAGAAAGAGAAAGTAGTCCGGTTTTACAATCCATTTCTTCTTCCAGACTTGATCAGAAAAGACTCTTTCTAGTTACTTCGTTCTTCATTTCTATCGACTCGAATCGTTAGGAGAATATTGTTCACCGAGCTAATCATGAAATACTAATAATCTTAGTAAACTAAGATTATTTTTCCTATAGCTATTTAGCTTTAATCTACTAAAAGATTGAAGATTTAGTTACGATGAAATAAATATTTTAGATGGCTATCCTTGGATTAATATCGACTAATCAATTTGAAGATATTCTTTATTTTGAGAGCATTCCGCTTTGTCATTTGAAGTACCCAAACAATTAAAATGTTTTAAGTAATAATAACAGGAATGATGCTATTCCCTACAGTATTTGTAGGAAAGTTTTCAAACCTTTATAGAAATAAAGTTTTCAATTGAAAAGGAATTCAATTTGAAAGATCCCTTAACTATTTCAGTTGAGGATGGAACGAATCACACTTTTACCACTAAACTATACCCGCTATGTTAATAGCATATCACATACTATATGTGTTTGTCCATTGTACGAGAAAGAGAAAATACGAAAAAAATTATGAGGAAGAATATTAGATCTCCATCCCCGGAGATCAAATGGCTAGCAAAGAATTATTTTACGTCCGGAGATGGTTTAGTAAGATCACAAATTTCCCTTTCGAACTGCCGACAAAGCAATTACTAATGGTCCTGATACGACTATTAAAGCTAAAACAGTAAGTTGTGCAACAATTTCTAGATTCATTAGAAAATCACCTCTTTATTATCTTCAAGTTATTCTACGCGAATATTAAATGAAATGTCGTAGAATCAAAAGTTCCCTCCCTTTTTATTTATGGAGTAAAAATAAAATCTTTTGGGATAGTTTAAAAGATCTTTATTCCATCAATAATATCTATAGCCATAATAATCTGAGATCGGTACAATAGAAGAGAGCTTATCCATTTATTGGAATGATAATCTTTCTGGAAATGGCTTAATTCTTCAATCAGATTGGACTAATTAGTGATCTATATAAATAGAATTGGGGAGAGAATAAAAGGATGACATCAATTTCAGACGGTCAAATCATCTTAGCCCTTATAAGTGCTTTCATAACAAGTATATTAGCTGTAAGGTTGGGTTCTGAATTGTATAGATAATCTGCCTGATGATTTATCTATCAAAAGACAGCCTGGCCAGTCCGTGGCTAGGCTGAGATAGATATATTTTCAGAAACAATGAGAATAATTACAAAGAATAAGGAATAAGTCTTTTAAATATGTTGGTTTATTCTTTTCTTTCCCAAGATAACCTATTTATGACATAATTTTTCGTAATTGATAGTATCAATTCCGTACAGTATGGACTTTTACTCCAGTTTTATGATAAAGTCCTCATCAAATGATTCTGATCTCTTTTGGGAGAGATGGCCGAGAGGATTAAAGCGTCGGATTGCTAATCCGTCGTACAATTTATATGTACCGAGGGTTCGAATCCCTCTCTCTCCTTTCAATATATTAGTAATTTCTTATTGAATTCAACTTGAATTTTTGTTGAAACAAGTTATTCTTTACGTCCGGGATTACGTCCAGGGTCGTTTGATAGAAATCCGAACACGAAAAGAGAAACGAAGAAAATAACCACTGTATAAACAAACAGCTTAAGAGTAAGCATGATCTAATCTCCAGGATCATTACTAGAAGTAGAATAGAATAGATTCTAAATATTTATACCATATATTCTTTTTACTTCGAAAGTAAAAAGGGGAAGAATTATGATGAAATCATAATAAAATATGAAATGAGATTCGACCCATATATTTCAAAAAATCTTAGAAAGATTTAATTTTTTCCTTCTTCAGGAAATTTTCTTTCCAAATGAAGTCGAATGGAGAAAGAGGGATTCGAACCCTCGTTAACCGGGGCTAAAACGATTTTCGAGATCGTCACAATAGACCACTCTGCCATTTCTCCTAAGGATCCGAGAAAGAAATTTTTTTCTTATACCACGAGAAGAAAAGACAAGCTTTATAGAAGAGATAGCAAGAAAACACTATTCCAGTGATTTTTTTTGTTTTTTTTGTTTTTCTTTGTTTTTCGTTTCATCGAATCGATAGTCCTTGCTCCCGTTCGGGCTAGTGTCTTTACTCATGCATAGAAATTAGTTCAATTCAAGATATACAATATTTTCAAATTTTCAGATTCCCAGGGCGGACGTGAAAATAGAATCCGCCCTATAACATGAAATAATGAATAAAACAAAATATTTGATACAGAAATATTCTATTTACCAGTGATTTATGATGGATAGTCTTAATAATCGTATATTATCCCATCTATTTGCAGAAATAAAAAGTTGCAAGAATAACGGGAGGGAAAATTTTATGAGAAGATAAGAGAAAATATTATCTAAAACTTACAGCTGCTTGCCATACGAAAGCTAAGAGAAAAAAGAACAAAGGTATAACTGGCATTACATCCACGATTGGATCGAAAATAGCATAAGCTTCAGGTAATTTGGCAAGAAAAGTATCAGTTAACTGAGAATTATTCTCTAGATAGATGTTAAACAGAACTAGCATTTTTATTCTCCAATAACGAAAGATTCTCTTTCAATATGACAATTATGGATCTATTAATTACTCCTTCCGATACATATAATCAGAGGTATTTTATTTCGAACGAGATAATAGATTCTTACACTATTTTACTGAATTCAATAGATAAATAGCTAATAAATGTATCTGTTTACTCTTTTATTTATTTCGCAAATTATCATTGTTTATGATACTCCAAACAACTAGTATCTATTTTTATAAGTCAAGCATTCTAGAAATAGATACTAGTTGACATATATATTGATATAGAAGATATTACTAATGTCAATTGTTTTTGGGGCGTGGCCAAGTGGTAAGGCAGCGGGTTTTGGTCCTGTTATTCGGAGGTTCGAATCCTTCCGTCCCAGATCATTTTTCTAGATAGAAATCTTTCTGACTCACTCTCCTCCTTTTTCTAATCGGAAATGAGAATAGGATAGAAACAATATCTCTCTTTTCATTCTCTGTTGGTAGATACTAAAATCTATATTATGATACTAAGCCAAATATGGCAAGAGATATTTTTTTGTGGTTGAAACAGGAAAGAAACATATTACTACTAATAATAATCTATGAAATTAGCTTATTGGATGTATGCTGGTCCTGCTCATATTGGTACTTCACGCGTAGCTAGTTCGTTCAAAAATGTCCATGCTATAATGCACGCTCCTCTAGGAGATGATTATTTCAATGTAATGCGTTCTATGTTAGAAAGAGAACGAGATTTTACTCCAGTAACCGCTAGTATAGTAGATCGTCATGTATTAGCACGTGGCTCGCAAGAAAAAGTTATTGACAATATCACTCGAAAAGATAAAGAACAACGTCCTGATTTGATTGTATTGACACCTACATGTACTTCCAGTATATTGCAGGAGGATCTACAAAATTTTGTTGCTCGAGCATCCATCTCTTCTGATTCTGACGTAATTCTCGCGGATGTTAATCATTATCGGGTCAATGAACTTCAAGCAGCGGATAGAACTTTGGAACAAATAGTCCGATATTTCTTGAACAAAGCTCGTAGACAAGGGGTATTGAATCGATCCCTAACAGATACACCTTCTGCAAATATAATTGGTATTTTCACATTGGGATTTCATAATCAACACGATTGTCGTGAATTAAAACGTTTATTACAAGATTTAGGAATTAGGATTAACCAAGTAATTCCTGAAGGAGGATCTGTTGAACATCTTCAAGATTTACCAAAAGCTTGGTTTAATATAGTTCCGTATCGCGAAGTAGGCTTAATGACAGCCAAATATTTAGAAAGAGAGTTTGGAATGCCTTATATATCTACAACTCCTATGGGGATTGTAGATACGGCTGAATTTATTAGACAGATGGAGAAATATGTTAATTTCTTCCTATCAAAGGAAAAAGTCAATTATGAGTCATATATTAATTATCAAACTCAATTTGTTTCTCAAGCTGCTTGGTTCTCAAGATCTATCGATTGTCAAAATTTGACGGGAAAAAAGGTTGTAGTCTTTGGTGATGCAACCCATGCAGCTTCAATTACTAAAATACTTGTTCGAGAAATGGGTATTCATGTCGGTTGTGCGGGTACGTACTGTAAACATGATGCAGAATGGTTTAATGAACAAGTTCAAGGTTTTTGTGATGAAGCATTGATTACGGAGGATCATACTGAAGTTGCTGATACGATAGCTCGTATAGAACCGTCTGCTATTTTTGGGACGCAAATGGAACGTCATATTGGTAAACGTCTTGAGATTCCCTGTGGAGTAATCTCTTCACCAGTTCATATTCAAAATTTTCCTTTAGGGTATCGACCGTTCCTAGGTTATGAAGGGACTAATCAAATAGCTGATTTGGTTTATAACTCGTTTACTCCAGGTATGGAAGATCATCTTTTAGATATCTTTGGTGGTCATGATACTAAAGAAGTTATTACTAAGTCATTATCCACGGAAACGGATCTTACTTGGAATCCTGAGAGTCAGAGGGAATTAAATAAGATTCCTGGTTTTGTTAGGGGAAAAATTAAGAGAAATACTGAAAAGTTTGCAAGACAAGAAGGTATTACAACCATTACGGTTGATGCAATGTATGCAGCCAAAGAGGCTTTGAGTACTTAATAGAATCCAAAATCTTTAGATCTTATAATATTAGATTTGCGATATATAATCTTTTGATATGGTAAGAGTCGATGAAAAAATTTTCTATCGAAATAATTTTAGTAATGGACATAACCAATAAATGAATCATTTAAATATTTAGATATTATGGTAAAACTTCGTTTAAAACGCTATGGTAGAAAGCAACGTGTGACTTGAAATTATGATTGTTTTTGTGGGGTGTAATATCCACCTTTTCATATCCGGATGAAAATGTTCCTGTTTCAACTTTTGTTCAGATGTTTTAGCCAATGAAACTTGAAGAAAAATGTCGGATTGATAAAGAGATATATCTTTCCCGATTTGGAAGTAAGATCTATGGTTAGTTCGAAGCAAAAAAGCTAGTTCAACTTTGTTAGTCTACATCTTCTAGAATTCGATATAAAATCTTATGAAACTTCCAATAGTTTATTAATAGTAATAAATTGAGATCGTTGTGGGAGAAGAAGATTCAATAATCTAATATCATATTTCGATATGATGGATTACTTAGTCTGGTATTCCAAGAATATAAGACAGAGATGAATTTTATATTTGCTGCTGGGTGATTCGAAATGATTTTTGTTGCTCTCATTTCTTCGGATTAAACCCCACGGAGTAAAGCTTAAACCTAATGATATTAAAAACAATTATTTCTTTCGAACAAGAGAATCCTGAAGAAAAGGTTGGAATGAAATGAATAAGACCTTTTTGAGGGTAAAAGACGACTCACGAAGTAAATGGAAATGAACTAATTTTTAAGACATACATGAGTTATGAGTACATTCTCTATATCAACGATACCAATGCGAAGAAAAAGAGATAAATGCAAACAAAAAAGGTAGATATTTTTTTTTTCTTTCATTGGTACCGTTTCCATCTAATGGAGATTAGAACTTAAGCCGTATGAAGAAAAAACTTCATATACGGTTTTATAGGGGGGATACTTCCGTTTACCTATCCTACTAAGCTACCTATCGAATAATTGCAATTGATGTTCAGTCCCGAAGAGAAGGGAGAGCTATTCAGGAAGTTGGTTTTTACAATCCACGGACGGATCAAACTCAATTAGATGTTTCTGTTATTGTTCCTTTTCTCCAAAAAGGAGCTCAAACTACCGCAACTGTTTATAATATCTTGAAAAAAGCAAGAGTATTTGAACAAATTGGGATTAATTCTTAGGAGAATTTAATGAATCCAGCTTATGTCGTTTTGCAAATGTGTCTTTACTATCCGTTCTTTCTCTTCCTACTCTATATCTATGGAGTATTCCTTGTCCCTATAAAAAATATTATCTCTAGTAATAAACATTTACTATCCTTTTTATCCTTCATAAAAAGAATAGATAGTCGCTCCTTCATTAGATGAACGTTACTGAAAATTTGAGTCAATAATAATGATAAGAAAAAGTAGATTGTAACCAAGGGAGTAAGCTCTCCAAATTATTGATTGATTCGGAGAGCTTATTAAAAATTTATCGACTAGGTACAAAGATTATTTTTTTCTAATTATTATTTCCTAATGGATTTGATATATGATATAAAAAATATATAAAATTTTTGATTCCAAGAATTAAAATTTGTTATTAGTTTTTGGGATTAGTTTTTGGGATTGACAATACCGTCTTATTCCTTTAAAATAATATAGGAATATAATTTTTTCCATACATCAGAGCAGATTAGTTGGTGATAATACCACTTCCAGATGTATCTTTTTTTTATCGAGAAGAATCATCAATATAATTTACGAGGGTGAAATAATTGTACCTAATATTTCTTTCTACCTCGGTCATCGTTCAAATGGGTTGCTAACTCAATGGTAGAGTACTCGGCTTTTAAGTGCGACTACGGGATTTTACACATTCCAATGGAGTAATATTTCATTAATACCTTTGGTGATATTTTGAGACTACGACTAATCTCTAAAAAAAAATTTGGGAGAGAATACAGCATGTCGTTCCAACTGTTATAGAATCTTTTTGATATCGAGGTTGATTAATTGATAATGCATCAACATGTACTCGACGAAGAAATAATATTGAGATGAAAGACTCTAGTAAATAGAGTAAAAACATTTTTATGGAATGAAGATTCTGTGTAAGTCGAAGGAGTTAATGGATAAAGCTGATGGCTTGAATCAAAGGTAAGACCGGAAGAACGAGCTTCTGCTCAGAGATGCGCTGTCTCGAGCTCTCTCTCTACTGATTAGTAGTTAAAACTAAATCAGTAACTAATAGGAGAGAGGTTTGTCCGTCCCTAGATTCGTAGGACGATGCTACCGCAGATGGATCCTAAATACTCAAAAAATGTGTAAAATAACCAGTGTGCTAACTAAATAAGATTCTTCTCTTAGAAGTTAGGAGAGCAATCAATCTCAGAATAATTAATTCAATTCATTGTGATAATGAAGTGTTGTATCTAGAATTTATTCAGATTCTATACGATAGAGATAAAAAAAATCATCAATTTGATTAATTAGTTGAATAGATTGCACTATGTAATATCTCGGATTATTTCTATGAAAAACAGAGATAGAATCTTAGTCAAGATTGAGGAATTACGAGAAAAAAAAGACATTCTATGTCAACAACGTTTCTTATATACTATTCTCTTTCAAGAGGATATTTATGCAATTGCTTTTATTCGTTCTTCGAAGAAATCAAACATGAGCTTGATAGAGAATTCAGTATTATACAAAAAATATAGTATAATCACGATAAAACGGTTGATTACTCAATTACGTCAACAAAATTTTATCAAAATATTTTTTCGAGATTGTTATCAGAATCAATGGAATAATCCTAAGAGTCATCCATATAAGAAGTTATTATTAGAGGGACTGATGTTGGTATTAGAAGCCTTTTCTCCAATACAAATCCAACCAGAAAAAAATGAATGGAAAAGTCTTCAATCTATTCATTCGCTTTTCCTTTTCATGGAGAACAAATTCTTACATTCTAACTCTATTTTGGATATAAAGATACCCCAATCTCTTCATCCAGAGATTCTTATTCGAATCTTTCGTCGACAAATTCAAGATACTCCTTTTTTGCATTTATCGAGATCGATTCTTCATGAATATCAGGATCCTATTACCTCAAATACGTCTATATCTATTTCTCCCAGAGAACAAAATAGTTTATTGATTTTTCTCTGGAATTTCTATGTATACGAGTTTGAGTATCTAGTAGTCTCTTCATGGAAACGGTTTTCCCGGTTACAACCGAGAATTTCCCTGGATCGAATTGATCGAACTCATTTTGATCGAAAGATAAAACATGTTATAAGACCTTATTGGATAATTTCTTCAAAGATCTCTTCCTTCACCAAGAATCCCTGTATTCATTACGTGAGATATAAAAATCATTCCGTTTTAGCTTTTCAGGGGACTAATTATTTGGCAAGAAAATGGAGAAACTATCTTCTAAAACTTTGGCAATATCATTTTCATTGTTGGGTTCAACCCCATCGAATTTTTATTAAAAGGTTTTCTAGGAATAGTTTTTTCTTTCTAGGCTATATCCTAGGGATTCGAACGAGAATTAACAAGGTTCAAGCCAAGATGGGAGATGAATTACCTATTACTTGCCTTATTACCAAAGAATTATGTCCCATCTTACCAATTTTATCATTAGTTCACTCCTTAGCAAGGGGGGGGTTTTGCAACAGTTTGGGACGTCCTGTTAGCAAATTATCCTGGACTACTTTAACAGATGATGATATATTGAAGAAATTTGATCAATTTTGGAGGAGCGTATATTACTATTACAGTGGATCAATCAATAAACATGGATTATTCAGATTAAGATATATATTTAGATTCTCCTGTGCCAAAACGTTGGCTTGTAAACATAAGAGCACAACACGTATAGTTTGGAAGAGATTTGGTCTAAATTTATTTCTCAAATCTTTTTTGAAAAAACCTGAGTTAGTTAATTCATCTGTTTCAATATATTATTTGCATAAGAGAAGATTTTGGTATTTAGACATTATTCAGATCGATCCATTAACTATCTCGTTACGAGAGAGATATAATTAATATTTAATTAATATTTCTCCAGCCTGAATTCTCTGAAAAAAAATTCATAAAGCAATTCAAGAAATTTATAACCTATCAATCTTTTTCTAAACTACTAAGAATCATTATGAGAGAAATACACAGAGAAAGCCGTGTGCTTTGAAAATTGCAAGCACGGTTTGGGAAGAGGTTTTTTCGTTTCTGATGAAACAATAAATAATCTACTTTCATCCGACTAGTTCCGGGTTCGAGCCCCGGGCAACCCAATAGTGTTTTATTCTATATTTTTATGTTTTTCCAATTCCTCAAATAATGAGAGATTGAAAAAAAGAGGGGAAAAACAAATACATTCATCGAAATTATATTCATTGAAATGCTTTTTTTTCTCATTTCGAGTTAATTTGATCGAAATAAGTTGACATTAATAGATAAGTTGTGTTATACTATGAAGTAACAAGCTCATTTAGCAACTAGCTTATTTGCTTGGGGATTTATCAATTGCCTCAAAAACCAAATATTACCATGACCGCAAGTTTAGAAAGACGCGAAAGCGCAAGCTTATGGGGTCGCTTCTGCGACTGGATCACCAGCACCGAAAACCGCCTATACATCGGATGGTTTGGTGTTTTAATGATTCCTACCCTACTAACCGCAACCTCTGTATTCATCATTGCTTTCATCGCAGCTCCTCCTGTAGATATTGATGGTATTCGTGAGCCTGTTTCCGGTTCTCTTCTTTACGGAAACAACATCATTTCTGGTGCTATCATCCCCACTTCTGCAGCTATTGGTTTACACTTCTACCCAATCTGGGAAGCAGCTTCTGTCGATGAATGGTTATACAATGGTGGTCCTTACGAACTAATCGTTCTTCACTTTTTACTTGGTGTAGCTTGCTACATGGGTCGTGAGTGGGAACTTAGTTTCCGTCTAGGTATGCGTCCTTGGATTGCTGTTGCATATTCAGCTCCTGTTGCAGCTGCTACCGCTGTTTTCTTGATCTATCCTATCGGTCAAGGAAGTTTCTCTGACGGTATGCCTCTAGGAATCTCTGGTACCTCCAACTTCATGATCGTTTTCCAAGCTGAGCACAACATCCTTATGCATCCTTTTCACATGTTAGGTGTAGCTGGCGTATTCGGCGGCTCTCTATTCAGTGCTATGCATGGTTCTTTGGTAACTCCCAGTTTGATCCGAGAAACTACTGAGAATGAGTCTGCTAACGCAGGTTACAAATTTGGTCAAGAAGAAGAGACTTACAACATTGTAGCTGCTCACGGTTACTTTGGACGATTAATCTTCCAATATGCTAGTTTTAACAACTCTCGTTCTCTACACTTCTTCTTAGCTGCTTGGCCTGTAGTAGGTATTTGGTTCACCGCTTTAGGTATCAGTACTATGGCATCTAACTCAAATGGATTTAACTTCAACCAATCTGTAGTTGACAGTCAAGGTCGTGTAATCAACACCTGGGCTGATATTATTAACCGTGCTAACCTAGGTATGGAAGTTATGCATGAACGTAACGCTCACAACTTCCCTCTAGATTTAGCTTCTGTTGAAGCTCCTTCCGTAAATGCGTAAAAAAAACAAAACCAATAGAAACTTGTTTCATTAAAAACTTTGGTCAAAAAATCAATGCTATTCGCAATGATTTTTGACCACGCAAATATTTCAGAACTTAGTTGAAAGGCTCGGAAACCTTTCAACTAGGTTCTGGAATAAAAAAAAAAAAAGTTCTAGTTAATATTTACTAATTCTTAAAATTTTGTTTTATTTTTCATCTTTCGTTTCATCTTTTGATAGAACTAAAAATTTCGTTACGTATTTACTTGAAAAAGAAGTTTCTATCGATTGAAAAAATAATTTCAAGAATTGAAGGATTCTTCTTTGTATCTCCCCATGGCTGGAAAAAAGAAGGCGGACGTAGCCAAGTGGATTAAGGCAGTGGATTGTGGATCCACCACGCGCGGGTTCAATCCCCGTCGTTCGCCCATAAAAAAAAATAGCATAATAAGCTTATTTGAATCTGATAGAAACGAATAGGCAAAAAATAATAGATAGAGAAATATATTTTGATATCAAATATTTTGATATAAAATATATTGATATAAACTATATCTTGTGTTATCATAGATATTATCTATTGAAATAAAATAAATAATTGATATAATAGTACTGTATCAGTAGTGAAAAAGAAAGAGAAAGAAATGGAACAAAATTTAGTCAAAAACACATATTCTTTGTCTAAGATCCCAGATCTGGAAGAAATAAATAATATTCAAAATATTTTGATATTATTGACAAGGTTAAATCTAGTAAGGTTTTTATTCGGAATATTTTCCAATCTCGAATATATTGTTAAATTATTTGATTTCCGTATTTTGAGTTCGCTAATTCTGCGTGATCTACGCAGTTCGAATAATCAAAGAAATAAACTTCTGCTAAAACTTTTATTATTACTTGTAATACCATTTTCTTTATATCGTTTAAATACCAAGAGTCTGGTTGAAAGGAGATACTTAGATCTAGCAAAAATAGTGAATGGATATGGAAATAGTAATAAAGTGAGAGAGAGATTAAAAGAACATTTTGAATCGTCTTATTCTTCTATTTCTCCAAATATTTTTATTTATTCCGATGGAAAGGCAAATACGTTTCCTACAGGTTTACGGGAATACTATTCTGACAGTTCGACGAAGAAACAACCATACGGAATAATACCTATATCTAATACGATTGATTCTTCAGATCCGGATTGGTGGAAATCATGGATTATTAGAGATATACTACCTAGTTGGAATATATCTCAAAGCAAAGTTAATGAAGTTCAGATGTTATTGAGTGAAAAGAGCATAGAAAATTTGAAAAATTTTTTTGAATTCTATATAGACGTCATACTTTGTAAGCCCTATGATTGGAAATATGATTTCGATCTCTATTTCGTAATGAATAGAAATCAAAATAGAAATCAAGATGAAAAATTTGATTGGAAACAAGTAAATCGTCTGAACGATACTTTATTTTCTTCCGCGATAGTTGCTTTTTGTGATAAGATCTTGTTCGAGGTAGAAGGTCCATCGAATCGGCAAGGATATCAATTAGATCTAAATCCTAGTTTTAATAAAAAATATTTATCCCGTATCTATATCTCATTGTCTCGTAGAGAAATAAAAAATTGGATAGATCTTATTCAATCCAAAAATTGGATCTTTTTCCAAGATTATGCGGAATTTTATATGTGGCAATCATATTCTAATAAAAATTATCCTTGGAACGGAGATCGACACTTATTAGATCGTGCAAGGTATATATTGGAAAAAAGATTTGTTGAACCCAATGATTTGGAGGAAGATCAATCCATAACTAAGGTACAATATATCTTATCAGATATTATATATAATTTTTCGAAATATATATTATCGAGAATAGATAAATTCAACCAATTAGAAGAATTTAAAAAAGTAGTTAGAGATGATTCAAGTTTAATCACTCAACCTTTAAAGGATATCTTCGATAATCAAAAGATTATTGAAACCTATAAAAGGCATCATATTGAAAAGAAATTGTTAGAAGAAGAAAAAGGATCTTCTTCTTCAGAAGAAGATTCTGTTACTACAAATCCTTTTATAAGATTTGGTTTCTACAATATCTCATTATTCCGGAGATGGAATTGGAAACAATTCCTAATTTCAAATTATTTACCAACTAATATTGAATATATTAAAGAGTTAAATGGAGAATCCCATTTTTCAGATATCTCATTTCTTATTAAAAATGAGAAGGAATATTTGGAGAACAAAATATTTTCAGAATCTAAAAGATTCTGCTGTAGTAGACCTATTCCCGACTGAGATACGACTATTTAATAATACTATTCCGAAGGAAATAAGATATGGTCTTTTGGATATACTGTCAATACATGAGCTAAATGGAAGTTTTATTGATAATAAACAAAATTTGGGGAAGAATCAATCATTCAAAACCCAAGAATATTTCTTGTTTGACGATTCTGGATCGTCCGAAGTTAATCGAATAGTTGATTTATGGAAGATGAAAAGACATTTCGAGTATTCTTTCTTCAAGTCTTCGCTATCACCAAAAGATTGTTTATCGGAATTAGAAAGATATTTAAATAACAAATATTCTTTCTTATTCTTGAATAAATTTTTATTCTTAGATAGTTCGTCCCCAATTTATTCGGTGGTTAATTTTTTTAGTAATAAATTTTATGTCTCATCCGATTATTCACGATTTGTAAAAACTTTCGTAACAAAGATAGATCAATTAATCTTAAAAATTACTAATCCGGGTCTTCTTCTTACTGAAAGATTTAGTGGGAATAGTAACCGATACAAAAATTTTCTCATATCGAGATCTAATTTATCAATCAATCAAATACTTGTAAAGTATTTGAAAGTAAAAAATATTGAATATTTTAGTCAGAAAGTTCTGAAAGATCTTATCAGAGAGTATTTTGAGATTGGGGGAATAATTATTGGAAAAACCCAAGAGCAGATGGTCTCTCTATGGACACTTTCTCAACATCAAATCCGTCCATTTTGGGATGAGTTCAAAGAAAAGACTAATATATCTTTAATATCTTTATTGATTACTACTTATAAACAGAATCAATTAATATCTCTTTCATCAATATATACAATTTATTCATATCAGTATATTCATATACTTCATAGTGATTATTTTCTCAGAGTCAAAAACAATTTTGAATTTTGGATTAATAATAATATTTCAAATGATTTGACAAAAAATATAATTAGTCAGGATTTAGTAAATTGGAAAATTAATCTAGAGAAATGGTTTAATCAATGTATTGTTCAAATCGATCAATATAGAGGTGTTTATCTGTATCTAAATGTTTATAAATGGCGTGATGAAAACAGACAATGGAAATCTTTTTTCTCTTATATCATCTCTAATAAATATCCAATAATATCTGTTGAATCAAAAAATTTATTGAAAAGTCTACTGCTTTTGAGGAATGATAAGATTAGCAAAAATCATTTTTCCAAATCTTTGTTTTTGACTAAAACGTTTATAAATAGATTTCTCGATTACTCATTTCCATATTTTATTGAACCTTTTCTTTATAAATTACAAGATATAGATCAATTCTTTTTTTATCGTTTCCCAAAATTACTAAAGATTCCAAGTTATATTGCTTCTATTAAAAAAATTTTTGGAGATGAAAATATTTTTTCAAAAGAATCTAAATGTTATTTGGATGATAAAAATTTGGTATCGTTAACTCGTCTTCAAATTTCGAGAGATAAATATCTTTCCAATTTCTTTCGTAATGAAGATATTTGTATGGAAGGTTTTAATGATGAGTTAATTTATGCGGAATCAAATGATTGGTTGAATGATGTCACTGTAACTAAAAAAATTTCACCAAAAAGTTGTTCAGATAAATCAAATACATTAAAGCTTTTGGATTATTTATATAATCCCCGATTAAATTATAATGAGAGATTACATCCTTTTGGGGGAAATTTTATTATTAAAGGGTACGACAGTACATATAAGGATATTCTGAATAATGTACCTATCCGTTACAATCATCCGTTGTTTCTATCTACTCAAATAAGACCCTTCTATGGAGAACAATATACTATTTCTTTTGTTCAATCACAAGTTTCTAAAAAATTATTAGCTCGATCACACAAATTTAATAGTCAAACTCTTGGTTATATTGATAATCTTTATAAACTCTTAATAGCATTGACGCGATCTAATCCATTTTCTCACGAAAATAGAAATTCTTATTCTTTTGGAAAGGATTTGAAAAATCGATTACAAATAGTCAATTTTGATATAGGGCAATCTTTTTTTGAGGCGGGTCGATCTAATCAGTATCAATTTTTTAGGACCAGTTCAAAGCTACAAGATGAATCTACTCAAGACCAACCTTATCTGACGGATGAATTATTTCCCGAATTCCTTAGCAATTTGGAGAATCATAATACGCTTCATTGGCTGAGAAGATTTCTACTATATAGATATTTAACACCGAAATCTTTTCGAGAAATTATTGATAATAAGTTTTTGAAAGAAAAGAAGAAGGAACTTGAAACTATCCTTCCTGAGGAGGAATACATTATTCGTCCATCTTATTCAATAAACATCAATGAAGTACTGGATAGAATAAGTATATATAAAATCTTGCAACAAGAAAATATCTCTAATAAATGGAGTTTATTTAGAAATTATACACCATGGTTTTTCACTCTCGAATGGTGGAAATATCTTAATAATCTAATCTCAGAAACGTTTCCAGAAGTATTACTTAATACCAACGATTTGTTAGATTCGAACAGATCTTATATTATCGGATATATTAATAATTTATTGACTAGTCTATGGTTAGAGTTGAAATTCAGATTGAAAAATGAGAATGTCGATTATTTAATATCTAAATTAGATTCTTTTTTGGTGAAGGAGATTTCGAATCAGAATAAGAAGTCATTTTTAAAATGGTCACTTTTAAGGTTTGTCAATGGTCATAACGTCGAATTCTCAGCTATTGTATTATTATTAATCTTTATTTATGGAATTTCACGACACTATTTACCTACATTATTAGGTTTTAATTCCATCTCTTTATGGAAACGCATTGAAATTATTAGATATTTAATGGATCCATTACAAGGATTTTATTTGAAAAAATTAATGCATTCTCCTTCAACGAAATTCATGCAGACAAGAGATCTATTAATATATAGGGTCAAGAGAATCTTGAAGTCGATAAACCATATGCCTTTCTACTTCTTATTAAAAGGCGAACTCGATATATGGTTATATCATAGGAATAGTTTAGATACTTTCCGACCCCATAAGAGGAAATTGACACAACATTTAACGACAAACAAGATAATCTCTCAGTATGGTTTAAATTTGAATTATAGTTCCAATTTCTTGATAAAAGAACCGGGGTTAAATTATTTACGATTTTTGGTTGAAACTTGTCAAAAAAATCTTATAAAATATCAAATTTGTAAAATTGAATCCGCAGAAAATTGGGTTCTGTCTGCTCTTCGACAAAGAATTCTTTTTCCACAAATGATATGGCAAGGTGATAGTCTCAATATCCCTTCTTATCAGACACCTGCTTCGCTCCAATTAGGATTATTTCCTTCTAAGGGAATTCTATTAATAGGTCCTACGGAGACTGGACGATCATACCTGATCAAGAATTTAGCAGCGGACTCTTATCTACCTCCAATAAGGATACCTGTCAATAAGCTCTTATACAACAAACCTAATTTTAAAAATACACCTGCAACAGTTCTTTCAAAACAGAGTTTGCTTCGATTGAGTCTTATTTTTGAATTGGCTAAAAAGATGTCTCCTTGTATAATATGGATTCAAGATATTCATGAATTAAATATTAATCGATTTGGACATAGATTAGAAGCTGATCCAAAATTGTTACTTTGTTCGGTATTAAAAAATATAAGTAGTAGTAGTTTCAATTCTTATACCGAGAATAATATTGTTATTGCTTCAACCCACATGCCTACAAAAGTAGATCCAGCTATAATTTCTCCGAATCGATTGGACCAATTGATAAATCTTCGAATTCTTACGAATTGTCAACGTCAAAAAGAATTTCCAGTTCTTTTAGGTGTCAAAGGTTTCGATTTGAAAGCTGATTCAGTTTTTCTCAAAAAATTTGGCTATAAAACTATGGGTTATAGTAAACGAGATTTATCAGTACTTGCTAATGAAGCATTGTTAATCGGTATTACCCTAAATACATCGTTTGTTTGTAGTGACATAATCCGTCTATCCCTACATAAACAAGTTTCCGCTGTCACTTATACAGATAATGAATCTCGATTAAGTCCGAGATATGAAATCCTTTTCTATAAGATAGGAAAGGCTATCATACGTAATACCTTGATAAACACTTCGTCTATAGATTTTTCATTCGTTCAAAATAACTTATTGAAGAGAAGGTTTTATTTTCTTTCCAATTGGTATTTAGAGCCTGCTATTACTGAATCGACTGTCAAAGAATTCACTATACTTCCCCATATTTTGGGGTTTCTAGCTGGATTTGCAGCTCGGGATTCTTGGTTCATATCGGAAAACAAGAGAGAAAATTTTATTTCCATCGATAAGGTTGTAGAAAATGATCTTAATTTATCCGTTGCTATTTTGGAAGGTCTTTTGACGGAATTTCCGTATCTGGAAGTATGTGAAAATAATTTGGATAAAGTTGTTGTATCTCCTCCTCAATCCAAGGCAAGAAATTTTTTGAATATGATGCAACAAGGTCTTTCTTCGGATACTAATAAACAGATAGTAAAAAAAATAGATAGGTATAAAAGTTTTTCTCCGGTTCGATCGGAACGGAATATACCACGTAGTATTGCTTGGTCTCCTAGGGTTTGGCGTATTAGTTTCCTCCGCAGTAATATTTATGAATCCATAAGAATACCCTCTGAGTCTAATCGTTTATATAATCTTATTGTTTTTTATCAGAACCAGGATAAGCTTCCCAAAAGAAATTTCGATTTAAATAAGATCAAGTCTGGTCAAAGTGTGTTACATAAAAGAAAAGAAAAATTTTTTGGTTATAAACGAAGTTTGGGGAATATGAGACAGAAACAGATACAAACTTTAGAAAGTCAGTTGGAAAATGTATTATTGAGAGACCATTTCTTCAAATTAGGAATTTCTAATTCATCCACACAGTATCAAACGCAGTATGATTCATCCTATCAATCAATATTATTTTTAGGAGGACGTTTCATCTGGAACTCCGCAGGTTTGATACATCCAAAAAATAATCTTGTTTTTTCACGTCTTGATTTATTTGCGGACGAAGAAACAGTTAGAAGACTTTATATTACGTATGGAGTAAGGAGGGATCGAGAAAGACATCATTCCAACGAAAAGATTAAACAATTTTTTCTTCATCGTGGATATGATAGAAGTTTAATGACTAAATTGGTTATTAATTGGTGGAAGAGATTACCTTTTGCAGAAAAAAAACATTTTGAATTTTTTAGTAATAATCAAATGATGATGACTTTTTTGCAATATCCGCAATTATTTTCTTCTGTTTATTTGCACCAAGATCGTTTATTAGAGGATTTACAAGAAAAATATGCTCGTTTTAATCTTTCGATTCATAGACAAAGGTGGATTAGATCAAATCGTTTATTATTTAACGATTTGAGTATTTATAATATGTTGTTTGAAAGTTATCAATATTTATTGAATCTATTCCTGTCGAATAGGTCTTTGCTGACTCAACTAACAAAGATATTAGTTGATAAGGAACTGATTTTACCGAATGAAATTCAGGATATTTTATATGATTTAAAATAAATATGGGTGAGATCGAGATGAAA